AGAGAGAGTTATCTCGCGCCCCTTAGTATACTCTACCTACCCACCTGTGTCGGTTATGGTACAGGCATTATTTATTTACGACAGTGCGAGCTTTTCTTGGAAGTCTGACATAGACTGCTTCAATGCCGTAGCATCTCGTCATCACGCCTCAACTCAAAACGTTTTCTCCGTTTCTCAACATCTCGAACGCTTAAACCGGTAACCAACATCCGGCCAGCTTAGCCTTCTTCGTCCCTCGTTATCAATAAATAATGGTACGGGAATATTAACCCGTTGTCCATCGACTACGCTTTTCAGCCTCGCCTTAGGTCCTGACTTACCCTCCGCGGACGAGCCTTCCGGAGGAAACCTTGGGTTTTCGGGGTATAGGATTCTCACCTATATTTTCGTTACTCAAGCCGACATTCTCACTTCTGCTTCGTCCATATCCACTTACGTTAATACTTCAATCTACAACAGAACGCTCCCCTACCGATATATTTTCTATATATCGCACAGTTTCGGCAGATTACTTAGTCCCGTACATTTTCGGCGCAGGTTTACTCGATCAGTGAGCTATTACGCACTCTTTAAAGGATTGCTGCTTCTAAGCAAACCTCCTGATTGTTTTAGCACTCCCACCTCCTTTATCACTTAGTAATCATTTAAGGGCCTTAACTGGTGCTCTGGGCTGTTTCCCTCTTGACAATGGAGCTTATCCCCCACAGTCTCACTGATAAACTGTTCACTTAGTATTCTTAGTTTGCAACGATTTGGTACCGAATTACCAGCCCGCATACGTAACAGTGCTTTACCCCTAAGTTATAATATTTATCGCTGCGCCAAAACGCATTTCGGGGAGAACCAGCTAGCTCCGGATTCGATTGGCATTTCACCCCTAACCACAATTCATCCGCTGATTTTTCAACATCAGTCGGTTCGGTCCTCCACTTAGTATTACCTAAGCTTCAACCTGACCATGGTTAGATCATCCGGGTTCGGGTCTATAACCAGTGACATATGCCCTATTCAGGCTCGCTTTCACTATGGCTCCAGCATTCTCTGCCTTAACCTGCCACTACCTATAAGTCGCCGGCTCATTCTTCAACAGGCACGCAGTCAGACGATTTAGTCGTCCTCCTACTGGTTGTAAGTTTATGGTTTCATGTTCTTTTCACTCCCCTCCCGGGGTTCTTTTCACCTTTCCCTCACGGTACTGTTTCACTATCGGTCATTCAGGAATATTTAGCCTTACGAGGTGGTCCTCGCAGATTCACACGGAATTTCACGTGCTCCATGCTACTTGGGATTAGATTTGATTATTTCAATTTTCAACTACAAGACTATCACTTTCTTTGGCTAAGCATTCCAACTTATTCGTCTAATTGTCCTAATCGATTTACAATCGTCCCACTACCCTTAGTCTTAATAACTAAGTTTAGGCTTCTCCCGTTTCGCTCGCCGCTACTAAGGGAATCGTTTTTTACTTTCTTTTCCTCTAGGTACTAAGATGTTTCAGTTCCCTAGGTTTGCTCTTGCTTATCTATGTATTCAATAAGTAGTATAAAAAGTTTCCTCATTCGGAGACCTCCGGATCATAGCTTTTTTCCAACTCCCCGAAGCATTTCGCAGGTAAACGCGTCCTTCATCGCTTCTGAATGCCAAGGTATTCCCCATAAACTCTTAATTCCTTGAATTTAAGACTTTTCTTAAAAAATTAAGTTGTTTTCTCATGTGGAGGTAAGCGGATTCGAACCGCTGACAACCGCCGTGCAAAGGCGGTGCTCTACCAGCTGAGCTATACCCCCGCTGGGCCATTCTGGATTTGAACCAGAGACCTCACCCTTATCAGGGGTGCGCTCTAACCAACTGAGCTAATAGCCCGTAAATCATTGTTTGTGATCTACACTTTTGATTGTTTGGATTCATTAAAAATGAATCATCGACCTTATATTTAAAAATTTCTTTTTAAAAGGAGGTGATCCAACCCCACCTTCCAGTAGGGTTACCTTGTTACGACTTCACCCTAGTCACTAATTCTACCTTAGGCATCCTCCTCCGAATGGTTAGAGTGACGACTTCGGGTATAACCAGCTTCCATGGTGTGACGGGCGGTGTGTACAAGGCCCGGGAACGAATTCACCGCTGTATAGCTGACCAGCGATTACTAGCGATTCCAACTTCATGCAGGCGAGTTGCAGCCTACAATCCGAACTTAGAGTGAGTTTATAGATTAGCTTGTCTTCGCAGATTAGCATCTCATTGTCTCACCCATTGTAGCACGTGTGTAGCCCAGGGTGTAAGGGGCATGCTGACTTGACGTCATCCCCGCCTTCCTCCGGTTTATAACCAGCAGTCTTTCTAGAGTTCCTATAAGGCAACTAAAAATAAGGGTTGCGCTCGTTGCGGGACTTAACCCAACATCTCACGACACGAGCTGACGACAGCCATGCACCACCTGTGTATACGTTCCAAAAGGCACTTTCTTGTTTCCAAGAAATTCGTATCATGTCAAACCCTGGTAAGGTTCTTCGCGTTGCATCGAATTAAACCACATGCTCCACCGCTTGTGCGGGCCCCCGTCAATTCCTTTGAGTTTCACTCTTGCGAGCATACTTCCCAGGCGGGATACTTAACGCGTTAGCTTTGATACTGCACAGGTCGATCTGTTCAACATCTAGTATCCATTGTTTACAGCTAGGACTACTGGGGTATCTAATCCCATTTGCTACCCTAGCTTTCGTCTCTGAGTGTCAGTAATAGCCCAGTAAAGTGCCTTCGCCATCGGTGTTCTTTCCAATCTCTACGCATTTCACCGCTCCACTGGAAATTCCCTTTACCCCTACTATACTCTAGTCTAATAGTTTCGACTGCGATTTTGAAGTTGAGCTTCAAGATTTAACAGTTGACTTATTAAACCACCTACAGACGCTTTACGCCCAGTGATTCCGGATAACACTTGCATCCTCCGTATTACCGCGGCTGCTGGCACGGAGTTAGCCGATGCTTATTCTTCAGGTACACGTCATTTATTCCTCCCTGAAAAAAGAGGTTTACAACCCATAGGCAGTCATCCCTCACGCGAGATTGCTCCGTCAGGCTTTCGCCCATTGCGGAAAATTCCCCACTGCTGCCTCCCGCAGGAGTCTGGACCGTGTCTCAGTTCCAGTGTGTCTGATCGTCCTCTCAAACCAGATACTGATCGTCGCCTTGGTAAGCCATTACCCTACCAACAAGCTAATCAGCCGCAAGCTCCTCTCTAGGCGGAAAAATCCATTTCACTCGAAAGCATATGGGGTATTAGCAACCGTTTCCAGTTGTTGTCCCCCTCCTAAAGGCAGATTCTTACGTGTTACTCACCCGTCCGCCACTTGAGTCAAAGACTCTCGTACGACTTGCATGTGTAAAGCATCTCGCCAGCGTTCATCCTGAGCCAGGATCAAACTCTCTTTAAATTTCCATAATTTTTTTTTGAACTTCGTTTGAAGTTTGTTTCATAAAGTTAACTCTATCTTAGCTCATGTACTAAAATGTACCAGATTTTAAAGAATACAAATAGTTTAAACTTAAAAATTAATAATTTAAAAATAAAATAATAACCTATATATTTTGAATCACACTATTCATAGAATTATTTATACAACTGTTTTGATTGATAAATAATTCTATGAATAACTCAATAAACTTAAAAGTGCTGTGAAAGTTAGTAGGGAAAAAGCCCAAAACTAACTCTTTTTTTAAGCTTTAATGTAATAAGTTATCTGGTAATAAACTTAGATCTAAATAACTATAAGCTGTTTTCATATATTCTAAGATATCAGGTCGTTCCGTGTACCAGAACTCTCGAATATCATTTGGAATAGGATGTGTGTACCATAAACTAGGTAAATAATGGAAAACAAGTACATCCTTGAGTTGATTATTGATGACAAGTTTAGTTGGTTCCCCTTCACTTGGAAGAAATGGCATAGTAAAGACTAAATGATTTAAACTATCCGCTAGTGCACCGACTGCGCCAAGAACAAGGCTACCGGTAACATTTACACCAAATATAGAAGGAATAATCCCTTGTAAAGTATCATCGGTCCAATCTACAGCTGTTGTAAGGTAAGACCATGGGAATGAATAAGGATTAATATAAATAAACCAAGCTAGTACAATTCGAAGAATGACTAGTTGTGAATAACAAACTAAGAAAATAAAGACAACCTCACGAAGAATCTCAAGAACACTAATATCTAAACAAATATTTAATTTCACTTGAATAAATTCTGATACCGAATCTGGTAAAAAGAATAGATTCTTATAATTTTCAATATAGAAATTGTAAAAACCTTCATCTTGAGTTTCATAGATATATCTTGGAAGTGGCTCGACTCTTGGTGCTGGACCAAAAATCATTTCAAACCAGGTTTCAGGACGCTGTTCTGGAGGAAAATATGTTATCCGTTTTGGGAGACTATCCATTGATGGAAATCCTCCTGGTCCTTCAGTTAAAACTTTTGAAATTGTTGGCATACCCGAATTTTCTGGATATCCAAACTGAGAAGCCATTGTTTCAAATAATTTTCCAACGCCATCATAGAATGCAGTTCGAACAGAAGCAAATTTTTCATCTAAACCCATTTTGAATTCGTATTAAGTTAATAAGTATTTGATTACTAAAAAAATATAGAACATAATATTGTGTACATTAATATGATAATATAAAATAAAAATATTTGAAAGGATAAATTTGAAAAAAATTTTAATTACTACTCTTTAATACAGTTTATTGTTACTCGGGATAGTAGGATTTGAACCTACGACCCCCTGCTCCCAAAGCAGGTGCTCTACCAAGCTGAGCTATATCCCGATAAATAAATAAAGACAAAACAGTCTTGTATTATAAACTTTAGAAAATTTGGCAAAAAAATTCAAGTTTTTTTCCAAATTTTTAGAATCCTTTTTAAAAAGGTTAAATTAGTATTTAACCTTTTTAAAAAATTTATGCAAATTTACCAGAAGTTGAGGCGATAAGGAACGAAGCATACGTCACAATATAACCTACAGTAAAGTGCACTAAATTATTGAAATTAATCAATAGGACGCATTGATAATACTGGTTCGTTTGCACGGTTAATACCTTTTTCGAAACCAGCTGCCGCAGCACGAGCACGACCAGAATGCCACCAGTGACCTACTAAGAAGAAGAAGGCTAGTGCGAAGTGTGAACAACATAACCATGAACGTGGAGATACGTAGTTAACTGAGTTAATTTCTGTAGCTACACCACCTACTGAGTTAAGTGAACCTAACGGAGCGTGTGTCATGTATTCAGCAGCACGACGTTCTTGCCATGGTTGGATATCATTTTTAATTTTGTTAATATCTAAACCGTTTGGACCACGTAATGGCTCAACCCATGGTGCACGTAAATCCCAGAAACGCATTGTTTCACCACCGAAGATAATCTCTCCACTTGGCGAACGCATTAAGTATTTACCTAAACCTGTTGGACCTTGTGCAGATGAAACATTTGCACCTAATCGTTGGTCACGAACTAAGAATGTGAATGCTTGTGATTGTGATGCTTCAGGACCAGTTGGACCGTAAAGTTCACTTGGGTATGCTGTGTTGTTGTACCAAGCATATAATGAAGCTGTCCAACCCATTAAAGAGATTGCAGCTAAACTGTAAGATAAGTACGCTTCACCAGACCATACGAAAGCACGACGTGCCCATGCGAATGGTTTTGTGAAAATGTGCCAAATACCACCAGTGATACATAAAACACCAACCCAGATGTGACCACCAATAATATCTTCCATGTTGTTTACAGAAACAACCCAACCGTCACCACCGAATGGAGAACGGAATACGTAACCAAAAATAACAATTGGATTTAATGTTGGTGTTGTGATGAAACGAACATCTCCACCACCTGGTGCCCAAGTATCGTATACACCACCGATGTACATTGCTTTAGCAACTAATAAGAATGAACCACAACCTAATAAACATAAGTGGATACCTAAAATTGTTGTCATTTTATTTTTATCACGCCAATCATAACCAAAGAATGGGAATGATTCTTCTAATGTATCTGGTCCTAATAATGAGTGGTAAATACCACCAAAACCTAATACTGCTGATGAAATTAAGTGAATTACACCAACTGCGAAGTATGGTACAGTTGTAGTGATTTCCCCACCTGGTCCAATACCGTAACCTAATGTAGCTAAGTGTTGCATACAAATGAAACCTTGCTCATATAAAGGTTTTTCTGGTACGAAGTGTGAAACTTCAAATAAAATCATTGCACCAGCCCAGAATACCATTAAACCAGCGTGTGCTACGTGAGCACCTAATAATTTACCTGAAACATTGATTAAACGCGCATTTCCACTCCACCAAGCAAATCCTGTAGACTCGATGTCGCGACCTGCGATACTACTATTAAAGGGCGTTTCCACGTGGTAATACCTCCTCAGGGAATACAAAGTTTTCATGTGGTTGATCTTGAGCAGCCATCCACGAACGAATACCTTCGTTTAATAAAATATTTTTTGTATAGAACGTTTCAAATTCTGGATCTTCTGCTGCACGTAATTCTTGTGAAACGAAATCATATGCACGTAAGTTTAATGCTAAACCAACGATACCAATAGCACTTGTCCATAAACCAGTAACTGGTACGAATAACATGAAGAAGTGTAACCAACGTTTGTTTGAGAATGCTACACCGAAAATTTGTGACCAGAAACGGTTAGCTGTAACCATTGAGTAAGTTTCTTCTGATTGAGTTGGTGTGAAGGCACGGAATGTGTTTGCTGCATCACCATCTTCAAATAATGTATTTTCTACAGTTGCACCGTGAATAGCACATAATAATGCACCACCTAAAATACCAGCAACACCCATCATGTGGAATGGGTTTAGTGTCCAGTTATGGAAACCTTGTAAGAATAATAAGAAACGGAAAATTGCCGCTACACCAAAACTTGGTGCGAAGAACCAACTAGCTTGTCCTAAAGGGTACAGTAAGAATACTGAAACGAATACAGCAATTGGACCTGAGAATGCGATAGCGTTGTATGGACGGATACCAACTAAACGAGCAATTTCAAATTGACGTAAACAGAATCCGATTAAACCAAACGAACCGTGTAACGCTACGAATGTCCATAAACCACCAATTTGACACCAACGAGTGAAGTCACCTTGTGCTTCTGGACCCCATAATAATAATAATGAGTGACCCATACTGTTTGCAGGTGTTGATACTGCAGCTGTTAAGAAGTTACAACCTTCAAGGTATGAACTTGCTAAACCGTGTGTGTACCATGATGTTACAAATGTTGTACCTGTTAACCATCCACCAGTTGCTAAATATGCAGTAGGGAATAATAATAAACCTGACCAACCAACGAATACAAATCGATCTTTTTTTAACCAATCGTCAATTAAGTCAAATAAGCCACGTTCTTGGTTTTGCCCAATAGCAATGGTCATATTTTAATAATCCTTTAATTTAATTATTGAAAGAATAAACACTTATTAAAGCTTTTATCCTAAACTCTCTAACCTTAGATTATTATTGTACCTTAAAAATTAAAAAATAAACAAAATTTATTTGTTTTATTTTCCCAAACCAAATTAGTTTTTAGGGATGGAATTTCTTATTTTGAAGAGTTAAAAATATTTACGTAAAGTTTTAGAAAATTAATAACCCTAAGATAAATAAAAATTTCTTTGATTTTATAGTAAAATCATTAATATTAAATCTAATATTATTAATTAGCCTTAAAAAAACTTTAAAGATATATTATTATTTATGGAAACTTTATTACTATCTCGTTTACCAGAAGCATACGTTGTTTTCAGTCCAATTGTAGACGTATTGCCAATTATTCCAGTTTTCTTCTTACTATTAGCATTTGTATGGCAAGCAGCAATTGGATTCAGATAATTTAATTTTAAGCTTATAAATTAATTAAATCATTGTATAATACTATTCTAAAAATAGATATACGTACATTTATATAATAAAAATACAAATATTATGGTAGAACCTTTATTATCTGGAATAGTTTTAGGAATGATTACGGTTACAGCGATTGGTCTTTTTGTTGCAGCATTTTTACAATATAGACGAGGAAGTCAGTTTTAAATTTGGACTTCATATATTTTTAAAAATTTGCGAATTATTCAAGTTTAGGAAAATTTTCATCTTCAAAGTTTGACTATTTTTCTAAACTTTTTTACTGATTTTAAAATCCGTAAATTTTAATTATGAAATACTAAACTGTTTAACAAATTAGAAATTTAGTTAAAGAGTTATATATTTTTTTGTTACATTTTGATTATGAAAAAGCTAGTGAAGGGATTTGAACCCCCAACCTACGGATTACAAAACCGTTGCTCTACCATTGAGCTACACCAGCATAGATTAATTTGTTCGATATACTACTAGAATTTTCTTTCTTCTATAGTAATATTTATTATATTTTATTAATAATAATTTGTCAATACTAAATTATTAATCCGTAATTAAATTCCTATTTGTTCGATTAAGCAATTTGATTTATGACTATAAGTTTAACTATTAAAAAATAAAGTGTTTCCTATTTAATAGGCCCAGTAGGAATCGAACCTACATTAGAAAATTAGAAGTTTTCTGTCCTAATCCATTAGACGATAGGCCCTTTTTTTAGTTGATATGGGTGATACAGGATTTGAACCTGTGACCTTCTGCTTGTAAGGCAGACACTCTACCGCTGAGTTAATCACCCATTTGTTTCTATATTCTAAGATTGTATTACTATTATAGAAAAAAGTTAATCAAATGTCAATATGTCAAATTAATGATTTAATTAATATTACTTTCATTTTAAAAAATGAAAGTAATGTAAGTGAATTAGTTAAAAATTAGAATAATTCATCTTCTTGGTGTACTAAGATTGTACAATCTGTTTTAGGGTAAGCAATACATGTTAATAAGAAACCATCAGCTGTTTGATCTTCATCTAAGAATGTTTGCTCTGATTGATCGATTGTACCTTCTGTTACTTTACCAGCACAAGTTGAACATGCACCAGCACGACATGAGTAAGGTAATTCAATACCATTTTCTTCAGCTGAATCTAAAATGTATACTTGATCAGAACAGTCGATTGTTGAGTTGATTTCGTGCTCTTCACTTAATAATGTTACTGTAACCATATAACTCCTATATTGTTAGATAAATATAAAGTATGAATTAAAAATTATTTTAACACTACTTTACTGATTATTATTATACTACTTAAATTAAATATATGCAAAAAAATTTATTTTACTTAAATGTTTGTTTTAAACGACTTGCTTTTCCTTTTAAGTTTCTTAAGTAGTATAATTTTGAACGTCTTACTTTTGAAGAACGTAAAATTTCAATAGAAGCAATTTTTGGTGAGTGAAGTAAGAAGATACGTTCAATTCCAATACCTTGGAAAATTTTTCGAACTGTAATCGTTGTATTAATAGAACTATTTTTTTTTGCGATTATTGTTCCTTCATAGAATTGAACTCGTTCTTTGTTTCCTTCAATAATTTTCACACCAACTTTAACATTGTCGCCAATTCTTACAGGTGGAAGTTCTTCTTTTAGAAACTTGGCTTCTACTCCATTTACTATTTGTTGAACATTTAATTTAGCCATAAGTTTAAATTATTAAATTTGATTATTTCTTATAAATAAGTTTACAACCACATTTCAAAAAAAACAATATTTAAATTATTTGAATGCATCCGACTGGGTTCGAACCAGTGACGTTCCAGAGGAAAACGGATTATGAGTCCGGTGCCTTCAACCACTCGGCCACGAATGCAAGTATGGAGCTGATGGGAATTGAACCCACGTCCATCTAAACTTTTTAATCTATTTTTATCACAAGCTTAGTTCAAAAGAACAAGATAGAGTTTTAAATTATTCTAAACTATCTGACGAAAAACGTCTAGTAATAGTGACAAAATCTTAAAGAACGATAATTATGCAACAGCAAATTTTAATAAATTTGGTTGATTAACTTTACAAATAGAATTTATAAAAGTTGAAACGGATAAAATTAAATTTTTAGCAGTTATTTTAAAAGTTGAATATTTTTTTTCGAAGATTATAAACTTCGGCTTGATTCATATATTAATAAAATTTAAATGTCGAAACCAAGGCAGCCCCAAGTAGTATTTAGTTTGTAACATATCTGTGAGAAAAGAGTGTTTCAGAACGTTTAATGATAAGCATGAAGGGAATCGAACCCTTGACTTTCAGAATCGGAATCTGATGCTCTATCCCCTGAGCTACATGCTTTTATTTTAGAAATATTTTTAAGTTTTGTAAAATATAAAGTATGTGAAAATTTCAAAAAGAATAAAACTTTTTGAAATTTTCTAAAGAAATTAGAAGTAAATTTTACCACCACCCCATTTTTCTGTAATGATTTTTGGTTGTAATAAGATGTGACCAGAAATTGCTGTTAAATCTTCATCTGTTACAGAACGCATACGTGGGTAAATATCTGCACTCTTAATACTTGGGTGCACTTCTGCAATAGATTCTAAACCATCATATGTTGTTGGATTTTTTAAGAAATCTACTAATGCATCAATATTATCACGGCGAGGTGTTGCTAAACTTAAAGCTTCAGGGTCTAAACCAACGTTAGGGTTTGTTTTTGTAATACCACCAGTGTGACATGCACCACATGTAGCATTAAATAAACGCTTACCACGTTTAACTTGTTCAGGTGTTAAAACAGTTGTTTTACCACTACCATCTTGAACAACTGTTCGTGTTGCTTCATCTAAATCAATCGCTGATGCGTTAGTTACAAAAAGACCAAAAACACCAACAAATAACATTGAAACGATCTGTGAATACTTTTTAAGCATAAGGTAAAAAAAATTATTTACAAACTTGAAACCAAGATTTTAAAAAAGTCTCATCAAAGGTTAACTTTCATTTTTATTTTTCTGCTTGGATTTTGCCAAATTAGCAATTAAACCACGTAAACGAATATTTTCCCAACCGGCCACTAATACTGTTATAACGATCAAAACTTGGCTAAATAATAGAATTGGATCTAATCGCCAACCATGAACCATTAAAATACAACTATATAGGAATCCCATCGTTGAAAAAAAGATATCTTCATCACGTGCAATTTCTGGTTTAACGTTTCTAAGCGAATATAAAATTAGAACGCCAACACTTACAATAATACCTAAGAAAATATTTGGACCAAAACTAACATTTATCATAAAATATTTATTTGTAATAGAGCATAAGATAAAATTAACTAAAAAGAGTATAACCAAATATGTCTAAATTGTTAGACTATTATGCTCGTGTAACTTTATCAGTTTTACTAATAATTGCTAATGCAACGCCGATAACAATTACAACTGCCGCGCCGGCAACTAAACTAGATACAAAATTTGCTAATGAAGCTGTCATTTATAAAGTTTCCTTTTTTTTAATAGTAATAAAATTAAAAATAGTAAAATTAACTACAATATACATTGTATCAAGTTTTTATAAAAAATAGAAAAATTTTTTATAACCTTACTTAAGATTTTATAGTTAAATTTTTAAAACACAAGTAAAATCGGTTGATTTATAAAAAATGTTATAATCATTAAAAAATATTAATAATTATAACATATTGTATAAAAAACTAAACAAACTCAAAAGAATAATGGTAAATATTTTTTAGTTTACCAAAAACCTAATGAAACTGCTTTATCAATAGGTAAACATGCACCAATACCTAACCAAACTGCCGTAAAGAAGCCAAAAATAAATAATAAGCTGGCAATTGGACGACGGAATGGGTTTTGGAATTTGTTAACATTTTCAATAAATGGTACAGTGATAAGACCAGCTGGAACAGCTGCCATCGCTAATACACCTAATAATTTATTAGGTAATACTCGTAATAAGTTAAATGTTGGGAAGAAATACCATTCAGGTAAAATTTCTAATGGTGTATTGAATGGATCTGCAGGTTCACCCATTTGTGTAGGTGCTAAAACTGCTAAACCTGTACAACATGCAAAAATACCTAACATTGTTAAAGGGAAAATGTATAAAATATCATTTGGCCACGCTGGTTCACCATAGTAGTTATGACCCATACCTTTTGCTAGTTTTGCTCTTAATTTTGGATCCGTTAAATCGGGTTTTTTAATTACTGACATAATATTTTGAATAGTTAAATTATTTAATTGTTAAATTATAGAGGACCTGAAATACCTTGTTTGCGAATCATTAAGAAATGAGTTAGCATTAAAACTGCTGCAGCTACAGGTAAAACAAATGTATGAGCACTATAGAATCGTGTTAAAGTAGCTTGACCAACACTTTCGCCTCCACGTAAAATTAAAACTAATGGTGGTCCAACAATTGGTACAGCCGCAGGTACACCTGTTACAATTTTACATGCCCAGAATCCTACTTGATCCCATGGTAATGAGTAGCCTGTTACACCAAACGAAACTGTTACAACTGATAAAATAACACCTGTCACCCAAGTTAATTCTCGAGGTTTTTTGAAACCACCTGTTAAATATACACGGAATACGTGTAATACTAACATTAATACCATCATACTAGCAGACCAACGGTGTAAAGAACGGATTAACCAACCAAAATTCACACTTGTCATAATGTATTCTACTGATGCAAATGCATCAACAACACTTGGTCGGTAGTAGAAAGTCATTGCAAATCCAGTTGCAACTTGAATTAAAAAACACGTTAAAACAAGACCACCAAAACAATAGAAAATATTTACATGCGGTGGAACATATTTACTAGAAATATCATCAGCAATTGCTTGAACTTCTAAACGTTCCTCAAACCAATCGTAAACTTTACTCATAAGATAATTTTTACATTCTTCAACACTATTAAGCAAACTTTTTAATAAAGGCGAGAGTGGGATTCGAACCCACGGAACCCGTAAAGATTCATCTGATTTCAAATCAGACGCAATCGACCAACTCTGCCATCTCGCCAAAAAGATTAGTTTTAAAACTAATCTTGATTTTATTAACTTTCGTAAGTAGTTGTTTCACTGAATTTAATTTGAGCCGGATTTGGATTTTTTCCAATTGAAAAATCACGACTACCAACAGCAACTCGTCCTGGGTTTACTTTTTCAGGGAAAACACCATCTTTTGGATGTAAATATTGAACTTCACCACTTGGGAAAATTCGATAAATTTTATAATTATTGATTTTAAACGTTCTTAACTGAGTTCCTAATGCTAAGCACTGTTCTTTACGTGCCATATACAATAAGTTCTCTCCACTACGCATGATTGCTGCTCCACCTGTTGGCATTTCAAAGATTTGCTCTTTTGAACTTGTCCACGTAATAGCATATTTCTCTTCAACTTCCGCTGAGCGTAACCAACCTCCGGTGCTTCCACCGAATGTTGGGAAAGGTGTTTGTAAGTTTAATGTCATCTGTAAAACTTTATAAATGTTTAATATTCAATATATAATTTTAATATAAAAAAAAGTTTTTTATTAAAATTATCAGAATTAAAACTATTTAGCTTCTAGCGGAGAATGGATTTGAACCACTGACCTTCGGGTTATGAGCCCAACGAGCTAACCAGACTGCTCTACTCCGCGTAAAATAACTTAATTTTAATTCCTACATCCAGTTTAGTTCAATTTAAATGATATTACAATCAATAATTTAAAGAAAATGTAACATAATTCAATCCTAATTGTCAATGGTAATTTAAAATTTTTCTTTTCTTTCGGAGTTTTACTGTTATTTAAAGACGTGATTGATTTACTGTTATTAATTTATAGTTACTAAATGACTATAAATTAAATTTTAAAGTAGTTAATAAAAAAAATAATACTTAATATGAAATGCCCAGAACCAGATTCGAACTGGTGACACGAGGATCTTCAATCCACTGCTCTACCAACTGAGCTATCCGGGCATAGTTTTTAACTATAATTATATTATAACAAAAGTTCAAAAGAATAGCAAGATTTAATATTTATAGGCGTTATAAGTTTTGAAATAAATCACATTTGTCGATTTATTAGAATGTGGTTTATTCCAAAACTTACATTATCAAACTCTTAAATGTTTTTGAATTATTTTCAATAATTCCTATTTCATTTGTCCTTTAATAATACTATCTGTAAGTAGAGTTAAGATTAATTTAATTGAACGAACTGCATCATCATTACCAGGAATTGGAATATCAACTAAGTCAGGATCACAGTTTGTATCTAAAATTGAAACTACTGGAATATTTAATTTACGACATTCAGCAATAGCGGTAATTTCACGACGTTGATCAACAACAATTGCAACATCTGGTAATTTTTCCATCTCTTTGATTCCATCTAGATATTTACGTAACTTAACTAATTCTTTACGACGTAAAGCACCTTCTTTTTTTGTTAGTAAATCGAAAACACCATCCGACTCTTGTTTTTCTAAATCTTTTAATTTTGCAATACGTTCTTTCATAGTTGACCAATTTGTTAGCATACCACCTAACCAACGGTGATTTACATAATATGAATTAGATCGTTTTGCTTCTTGTGCAATTAATGTCGTTGCTTGACGTTTAGTTCCAATAAATAAAACTTTTTGATCTTTACTAGCAGCAACTTCTAGATATCGCATTGCTTTTTTTAATAAAGTTGCAGATTGAATTAAATCTAGAATATGAATATTATTTACTTCACTGTAAATATATGGGAACATTTTTGGATTCCAGCGATGAGCCTTGTGACCAAAATGAACCCCTGCTTCTAATAACTGTGATAAACTGATATCAGACATAATATTTTTAAATTACTTATTTATAATATAGGCAAATTTTTTAACAAAGATTATCAGATCTTAATTTATTTGTCCAGGTTTCTGAAGTAGTTCTGAGGAATTAAATTGATTATACGTATCTTTCATTAAATATTTTCGGAATGAATTTTTATAATTTTGTGATCCTGTTCCTGCTGGAATTAAATGACCAATAACAATATTTTCTTTTAACCCTCGTAACCAATCAATTCTGCCTTCAATTGCTGCTTTTGTTAGAACACGTGTTGTTTCTTGGAAACTTGCAGCCGATATGAAACTTGGATTATTTAAAGCAGCTTTTGTGATACCCAATAATAATGGAACGTAACAAGCGATTTGTTTATTTTCACTAGTTAAAATTTGGTTAATATATTGAATGTGATATAAATCAATTACTTCTCTTTGTAATAATGGAGTATCCCCTTCGTATGTAATTAAAACTTTAGTGGTCATTTGTTTAATAATAACCTCTAAATGTTTATCATTAATTGTAACACCTTGTGATTTATATACTGATTGAACAGAATTTAAGATAAATAATTGAACTTTTTTAAAACTTTTGTGACTTGCTTCATAGTTATCTATTAACCGTGCATATTTAAAAGTTTTAGTTCGATCACATAAGAAAAACTTTAATAACCCATAATAGTTAAAATAAACTTTAACTAATTTATGTGGATTAATCCTTTCATTTTCTTTAATTGGCGTTCCGACTTTTTGGAATTCAAAATTAACATCTAAGCTTGTTTTTTGAGCTAATAGACTTCGTTTTTGACTGGTTGGAATTCGTTTTACCATCATATTCTTTTTACGAGCTTCTAGAATTTCTTCAATCCTTGGTAAACCTTGAACGATATCACTAGTAATTTCTTTTTCAAGATTTAATAATCCTAAAGTTTTACCTGATTCAATAAATTCGGTATTTTTACAAAATACACTATTTACATCTTGCTCAAAATAATCTTCTGTAATCGAATATAATCCAACCGCTTTTGTTGCTTTTGTAAAAGGTTGTTCAGTAAATTTTAATAGTGTTAATTGATTTTTATTTTCATTTAGATTAGTTTTTCGATTTTCATTCTGTACTAATTCCGAACTTTGCAGTAATACTGTTCGAGCAAATCTACTTTTTGTTAATGTTTTATTTTGATCGATATCTGGGGATAGAATTGTTTTTAATTGGGGATTTAAACTGTTTGTCGTGATCGTAAATTTTTTCGAAAATTTTGGAATTAAACAGCTATAAAATTTTCCCGTATTTTTTAAAAACAGTTTTGAAAATTCAGATTTTAATGTAATTTTTTTATCTTGAAGATTACTAGAATTTAAATTTCGTCGAACTGATAATTTTTTTAGATCATAATAATTTACTGAAATATTATGATTCATACTCGAATTAACGCTACTATTTGCCTGAGGAATTATTTTATATTGTAAATTTGTTTTTACTTTTAAATTATCTCCTTTACAATTTGGGAAGAAATAGGGACGACCTTTTTGGATTGTTACAAATTTATCATTTTCAATAATAATTTTACCAGTTTTGGCTAAGTTCAACTTACTCATGATAAAATCATTTAATCCTTTATTTCCAACTTCTTCTTTACTTACAACAATACAATCTTCATTTGAAATTAAGAAAATCTGTTTTTCTGTTTTTTTCTTAACTTTAAATTTTACAATTTCCAATGAATTCGATGTAAGAGTTTCCAAATATCCTAAAATATTATAATTGCTTACAAATTGGTTTTTTTGAATTAAGAAACATGGATCAATATTTTTATCACGTAAATTTGGAGCAATATAGTTATTAAACTGTATCTTTTCAGTAATATTAAAATCGACTAAATTTTTATGTTTATTATTAGCTAGTTCAAGATTAATTTGTTTTTTAAATAAATTATTAGTTTTAAAAAGTAATAGATTTGCAATTAAATTAACATTTTTGATTCCATTAATACGTTGATTTGACTTATAGAAATAAACGCTTTTTGATTCTAACTTAAACTCTGATTGGTTTACAGAATTTTTCAATGGTGAAGAAGGAGCTAAGTATGGAAATTCATAAATTTGAATTGGACGAACTAAAAGTCGATCCTGATTTTTTCCATCTAGACATTCACAAAATGATAAATTTTGAATCTCAACATTTGAAAATAGAGCTTCACCTGGGTAATAAACCTTTTTACTAACTTTTTTTAATTTTTTACCTTTGAAAACTAATCCTGATTTGATTGAAATTATTTGTGTATTATTACCTTTTGGTATAATCGTAACGATCCCTGAAGTTTTAGAAAATAAATTAGGAATAAGTTCAAATCCCTTTGAAATAAAATCACCATCTTCAATAAATAAAATATTTTGTTCACAATTTATTTTATGAATTTCTTCTTCTAGCCAAATCATTGTTCGTGATTTAACAATTGGGGTAATTGTATTTGAATTGACTTTTAAGAATTTATCAACAAATTTTCTAAATTTCGATTCAATATTTTCTAATTTTTTTAGTTTTCGATTGGCATTTAATAATGTACGTTGAGTTCGTAATAATTTGCGTGATGCGTCTTCTTCTTTTCTTTTTGCTTTTTCTAATTTACGTTTTAAAATTGGATAAGCTTTATTATCTTTTTCTAACTTTGAGAAACCTTCGGTTAAGAAATAAATATCAGATTCAGCTTTTCGAATATCCCATCTGGCTTTTTCAATACTTGTTCCTGATCGGGCAATTGTAATTTCTGCTTTTTGATATTCAATATTAAGTTCTCTTAGTTCATCTTCATATGAAAAAAGACTATGATTATTTTTTTGAAAAGAAATCTGTGTTGCTCGTTGATACTGTTTTAAACTGTTACGAAAATCATAATAAATAACTCCACCAGTTAGTGTTAAAAATGCATTAGTAAGTAAAGTACCTAATTTTTCATTTCGTGTTAACTGTACACAATTTTTGGAAGCATTTTTAGTGATAGTTAAACAGTATTTTTTACTATTTAATGTTAGTAAATAATTTTTATAATTTCGAGATAACGTAAATTTTTCTAGTTTTGAATTTTGTAGTGAATATTTTGTGTGATTAACCTTTATTAAACCCTCATATAAACTTCGTTTATTATTTACGAATGTGACAAATCCACTATAATGACTGATAAGTTTAGTTCGGAAAACATAACTAAATTGATTTAGTTTATGATCTGGGTAAAAATTTAAAAATGAATTTACCGGGCTATTATATAACTGACCTGATAAGATCCAAATTAATTTATTATGATTTAGTAAATTAACCTTTTGTTTTAATTTCGGTATAAAAATTTCACCACAAGTATCACTTAAAATTGTTTTAACTTCAGTTTTAATTTGTTTATTACTATTAATAACTTCCCCAATAACAGTGTCTTTAGTTAAATATTGATTATTTTTTGGAAATAAAATTGTATTACGTAATATATCAATTTTCACTAATTCTTCATTTTTATCAGATGGAATTAAAACTAATGAACCTGAATTTTTTGTTACTAAAACATCTTCCCCTCGATTTGTTCGTAGAACGACCGTTTTTAAACCTTTGTAAAACTGAACAATTCCATTTGTTGGACTAATAATCTGTTGTCGCGCTTCTGAAGTAAAAATACCACCTGTATGGAACGTTCTCATAGTAAGTTGAGTACCTGGTTCACCAATGGATTGACCGGCTAGAATTCCAATGGCTTCACCGATGTCAATTAAATTTTCATTTGCTAGATCCCATCCATAACATTTTTGACAAATTGCACGGTATAATTGACATGTTAACGGTGAACGGACAGAATATTCTAAAATATTTTTGTCTTGAAATATTTGAATTAATTCAGGAGTTATTTGAGTATTTTGTTTCGCAACTAACTCTAATGTTTGCGGGTCATAAATAGGTTTATTTAAAACTCGTCCCAAAATTTTCTCATACATATCAGATTGCTTAGCAAAATGTTTACTTGAAAATAAGAATGAATGAGTTGTTAAACAATCTTTTTCACGAATTAAAATATCCTGAGAGACATCAATTAACCGACGTGTTAAATAACCTGAATTTGCTGTTTTTAGGGCGGTATCCACAATTCCTTTACGCGCCCCATACCCTGACATTAAGTAATCTGTAATCGTTAATCCTTCACGGAAGTTTTTCTTAATTGGTAAGTTCATAATCTGACCACTTGGGTCAGACATTAAACCACGCATCCCAACTAATTGTCGCACTTGTGATAAATTACCACGTGCTCCAGAAAACGCCATAATGTAAACTGAATTAAGAGGATCGTAGTTTTTAAAATAGTAAATAATTTGATTTTTTAATGATTCACTTGTCAGACTCCATGTATCAATAATTTTTTGGAATCTTTCAACATCAGTAATTTTACCCTTTAAAAAGATTTTTTCAGAGTTATAAATTTCTAGATTTGCTTTCTCAAGCATCATGTTTTTTACAAACGGAATTTTTAAATCCTCAATACTAAGTGAAATTCCAGCATGACTAGCATATTTAAATCCTAAATATTTTAATTCATCTGCTAATAAACAAGCCTGCATGGAATCATAACTTGTAAAACTCCATGCCAGTAATTGACGTAATTGCTTTTTGTCAATTAAAGTATTTTGGTAGGTATAAGTTTTCATAAGATATATTTAATAAGTTATCTTTGAATTATAAAAAATTTAAAGTCTTTTGAATTGTATAATTTAAAATAACGCGACCAGTTGTTGTTTGTAAATATTGTGTAATGACTTCGCCATTCGAATCTTTTCGGATTTGTAGATTTTCATAATATTCAATGACACTACTATCAGCTAATACAATTTTCTTTTGTAATTCTGATAACTCATATTGCTCTTCCGTATATCGAACCCAGATCGAAGTATGGATTTCAATTTTATCTTGGTTATACGCTAAAATAACATCTTCAAGGTTTGCAAAGTAATAATTTGAACCTAATAGACCTTTAATATTATTTGCTGTTAAATAATAACAACCTAGAACCATATCTTGACTTGGCATGATAATTGGCTCTCCATTTGCTGGAGATAGGAAATTATAAGGTGCTAGCATTAACATGTAACATTCCGCTTGAGCTTCAGGTGATAGTGGAATGTGAACTGCCATTTGATCTCCATCAAAATCAGCATTAAAAGCTGAACAAACTAGTGGGTGCAATTTAATTGCACGGCCTTTTACTAAAATCGGTTCAAATGCTTGAATTCCTAGTCTATGCAATGTTGGAGCACGATTTAAGAAAATTGGGTGATTTTTCAAAATTTGTTCAACTACGGGTTTAATTGTCAACTCATCAGATTGCATTAAATTTTTGGCAATCTTAATATTATTAGCCAATCCTTGGTCAATTAATTCACGAATTACAAATGGTTGGAAAAGCTCAATTGCCATTTCATATGGTAATCCACATTGATTTAATTTTAATGATGGACCTACAACAATTACAGAACGACCTGAATAATCTACACGTTTTCCTAGTAAGTTTTGACGGAAACGACCATGTTTACCTTTAATAATATCAGATAGAGATTTTAAAGGACGGTTATTTGCACTTAAGGCTATTTTCCCACGTTTTCCGTTATCAATTAATGTGTCAACTGCTTCTTGTAGTAACCGTTTTTCATTTCGAATGATTAATTGAGGAGCGTCAATTTCCAATAATCTTAGTAATCGGTTATTTCGTGTAATAATTCGACGATAAAGTTCATTTAAATCAGAAGTTGCAAAACGACCACCTTCTAGTTGAATCATTGGTCGTAATGCGGGAGGAATAATTGGTAATATTTCTAGAATCATCCATGATGGTTCAGATGCTGTTCCAATTAAATTTTCTAAGATTCGGATTCGTTTAATCGCTTTCTCACGTATTTTATAAAGTCTATGTTGTTCCCATTTTCTAAACCAATATGATGCATAGTATAATGGTTCTTCTTTATTTAATACTTTTGTACAAACTAATACAAAGGCACGCGTTCTAGAAATTTCTGATTCAAGATTTAATTTTTCTAATTCTCGTTGAATTAATGGAGCACCAATTAAAAAGCTTGGGGTAGCTTTTAATAAATATTTTGGTGTATGCTGCCTACGATTCTGAGGTTTTGGATAAGGTTTCAAAGGATAATTACTTCGACCTAATTCACGGCTTCTACGATATTGTTGTAAGTCCCAATGAAGTCCATAGAATGAAATTTCATCCTCGGCAATAAAATAAGTTAATGAAGCTAACTTAATTCGTTTGATACGCTCATCCCATAGACTAATAATGGTTGAAGGGGTTAATTTTAAACCATTACAAGTCCAAAAATAATCAAAATTTCTTAATTTAACTTTATTTTTACATTTGTCAGATTGACTCGTATAACTTGTATTTAGTCGTTTTTCAAATTCTTCCACTTCTAAAAGAAGTGCCATAAAATTTGGTCGACTATTAATATACCAAACATGGGTAACTGGATAAACCAAACTAATATAACCCATTCGATGACGTCGGACACGAGATTCGGTTAATTCAACACCACAACGTTCACAAATTAACCCTTCATAACGAACACGTTTATATTTTCCACAAGCACATTCTAGACTTTTACTTGGCCCAAAAATCCGTTCACAAAATAAACCATCCATTTCTGGTTTAAATGTTCGATAATTAATAGTTTCGGATTTCTGTACTTCCCCCACGAATTGACCGTTTGGGAGTTTACGATTTGACCATTGTAAAATTCGAAAAGGAGATGCTAATTTAATTTTAATATAATTAAATTCTTTAACAAAGTTTTTCATAATTTTTAAAATGAAATATCATTTATATTTGAAGTAGGTAAGAAAGTTTTTGAAAAAGCATTATATCTTTCAACAATATTTACTTCCACTTCATATTGTTTTGAAGAACTAAATTTTTGGATTTTATATGTACTCATATCTAACCCTATAGAACGTAATTCTTGTAATAATACTTTAAAAGATTCAGGAATTCCAAATTGTGGAATTTGTTGTCCTTTTACGATTGCATTTAACGTTGCATTTCGACCTTGCATATCATCTGATTTGATTGTTAAAATTTCTTTTAATGTAAATGCTGCTCCAAAACCTTCTAAGGCCCAAACTTCCATTTCTCCAAAACGTTGCCCACCATGTTGAGCTTTCCCTCGTAAAGGTTGTTGAGTAATTAATGAATATGGTCCTGTAGCTCGTGAATGCATTTTATCATCCACTAGGTGAATTAGCTTTAACATATATGCATTTCCAACTGTAATAGGATTTTCAAATTCTTTCCCTGTTCGACCATCAATTAATACCATCTTCCCTGGTGCATAAGGATTGAAAATCCAACTCTTATTTTTTTTAATGGATGCTTGGCGAAGTTTTTTATTGATTAAAATTCGTGAGATTTCTAAACCATACATTTCATCAAATGGTAAAATTTTAAATCGACAATTTAATCTATCTCCTGCAAATCCTAATAAACATTCATATAATTGGCCAACATTCATCCGTGATGGAATACCTAAAGGATTTAGAATAATATCGATAGGAGTTCCATCTGGTAAAAATGGCATATCTTGACGAGCTAAAATTCTTGAAATAATACCTTTGTTTCCATGACGACCCGCGATTTTATCACCAACTTGAATTTTTCTAATCTGAGCAATAAATACATAAATTTTCTCAGATTTATAAGTCAATTTTGTCTTACGATTAAAAGTTACTGTTTCAATTACTCGACCTGATTCGCCATGTGGCATGCGATACGAGTTATCTTTAACTCCTTTTGGTTTAGTACTAAAAATGGCACGCAATAATTTTGATTCTGGTAATTGTTCATATGCATTTGTTGAAACAACTTTTCCAACTAAAATATCTCCAGATTTCACGAAGGTTCCAACTCTTACAATTCCATCGTCATTTAAATGTTTTACTTCGGATAAATTTAAATTTGGAATCATTTTCATTGTCTGTTCTGAGATCTCAGCATTTCTATTAATTTCAATTTTGTAACGCTCAATATGAATTGATGTAAAAATATCATCATAAACTAAACGTTCACTAATTAGAATAGCATCCTCAAAGTTATAACCTTGCCATGGCATATAGGCAACTAAAGTATTTTGACCTAAAGATAATTCACTACTTGTAATTGCTGGGCCATCGCTTAGAATTTGACCAGATTGAATTTTTTCACCTTTCCAAACTATTGGACGTTGGTTAATACAAGTTTGTTGATTAGAACGTAAATATTTTTGTAACTTGTAGATTACTTTTTTATTATTACTATCCTTAATAATAATTTTATTTGCAGTTACAGCATTTACAACACCTGAAATATGGGCATTTAAAGTCATCCCAGAATCAATAGCAATTTGATTTTCTAATCCTGTTCCTACAATTGGTTTCTGTGGGAAAATTAAAGGAACTGATTGACGTTGCATATTTGATCCCATTAATGCTCGGTTTGCATCATCGTGTTCGAAAAATGGAATTAAGGAAGCAGCAACTGAAACGACTTGAATTGTCGAAATTGAAATAAAGTCAACTTCTGATGGTGTTACATTAATAAAATCTTGTTTATATCGAACTGAAATAATATTTTTGATTAAATAATTATTTTTGTTTGTTGCAATATCAGCGGGTGCAATTTTATATAAATCTTCAACTTCAGCTGTTAAATAAATTGGATTACCGGTTTTTAAAACTTTCCCATTAATTACTCGCCAAAATGGGGTTTCTAAGAAGCCTAGTTTATTTACTCTAGCACATGTTGTTAAAGATGCAATTAAACCAACGTTTTGACCTTCAGGTGTCTCAATTGGACAAATTCGACCATAATGACTTGGATGAATATCACGAACTGAGAAACTAATATGATCTCGATTTAGTCCACCAGGTCCTAAACCACTAATTCGACGACGATGTGTTAAAGAAGAAAGTGGGTTAGTCTGATCTAAATATTGTGATAATTGACTAGAGCCAAAGAATTCACGAATTGTTGCATTAATAACACTAAAATTTAACAAATAATTAGATTCAATGGTATTTGTTTGATTTCTTAACTTTCGCACTAATCGCTGGAAACCAATTCGGAATAAATTTTGTAATAATTCCCCAATTGATCGTACACGTTTATTTTTTAAATGATCAATGTCATCGGTAACAGCTTTTGAAATTGTTAATGAGATTAATTTGTCAATAATTGCAAAAATATCTTCATATGTAATGATTTGAAGACGATTACTAATTTTTAAACTTAATCGATTATTCATTTTTAATCGACCCACTTTTCCTAAATTGTAATAATTTGGATCAAAAATCTGTGAGAATTCTGAAATATTTTTAAAATATTCTAAATTTGAATCGAATCGACTAATCGGTTGATTAAAATAAGTTGAATTAATTAAAAGTGGTTTATTAAAATAGAAGAAATCTGAATAATATAAATTTTGATAAATTTCTAAATCTGTTAATCCCATTTCTTTTAAAAGAATTAGAATTGGTTTTTGTGTTATTTTATCTAATTGAATAATAAGTTCTTCTTCTTGATTTTTCAGTGGATAATTATAAGCATTAAGCTTCGTATTTTTTTGGAAATTGAATCGAATCCATGATCCATATTCTGGAATTAAAGTTGCTGTATATGATTCTTTATCGGCGTATTTTTTATGATAATTTGTTTTGATTTCGTGATCTTTTTGATATAAAAGTAATTGAGTTTTACTTTTTAGATATTTATCTCGCTTTTTTAGATAATTATCATGTCTTGCTAACTCTTCTTTTAGTACTTTTTTATCTTTTTTTAATAAATCTTTTTCAGCTTGAATAACAAATGAACTTGCATCATTCTTAACTAACTGACGTAAGCGTTTTGTTCGTTTATAAATGTTCTCTTTATATCGATCAAATGGTGTTGAATCAATTTCATAAGATGTATGAATTTCTCCAAATAAGTATCTTAATTGATCTTTTAAACTTGTTGAAAAATATAATGTTGGTCGGAAAAATGCGAATTGTGTTAGTTGGTTTGCATCAATGTTTTTTGTTAATGATTTCTCAATATTTTGTTTTAAGAATGAGAAATTTTGAATATCAAAAAACCAATTGATTAATTGTTCGGTTACTAAAACAAGTCGTGAATTTAATTGAAGTTGAACCGTTAATTGAGAATTAACAATTGTTTTTGCATATACATTAATGATTTTTCGAACTTGGTCGTTTGATAGATTTGCTAATTGATTAGAAATCAAATCATCAGAAGACTTATTAAGACTATATTGAATGATTTTATATTTTGTTAAAACTTTTAATAAAAATTGGAAGTATTTTAATAAAATATTAATCGTTTCATTAGTAAAGTTCGCTTTCGTATTGGTTGATGTATATTTTTGTTTTAACCATTTTAAAAATAGTAAACTTAATTTCGAGCTTGATTCAAATTTTCTTGTTTGTGAAATTAAAACATAGAATTTAAAGCATTGGAAGAATGAAAAGGACGAATCATTCTTAGATTGTTTTAGAAATTCAAGAGAATAATAAGAAATTGGGATAGAATTGGTTTCTTGAAGTTTTGACTCATAAGTTTGATTTTCCCAAGTTGTAAAAATTTTTTTAACTCGTTTATTTTTTAAAAAATCAATAATTTTATCATCGGTATCTGTAAAATTGATTCTTGGTTGGTCTAATTTAGGTTTTGAGAAAAATAAATCAAATTCAGAGATAAAAGCTTCACCAGATGGTAAAAATGTTCGTAGTTTATGGATATCCGCTGATAGTTTACGTTTAAAGTGGTTTTGAACTCGTTGGTTTTTATTTTTTTCAAAATAAATTCCAGGACTTCGAATAATTTGACTTACAATTACACGTTCACATCCATTAATAATAAATGTGGCATAAGTAGTCATTAAAGGTAAAGTAATAATTGGAAATTGGTTTTGATAATGAACTTGGTTAAGAACTTTATTTCGGACTTCAATAGGAATAACTAATTGTGCTCTATAGTTTCCACTATATTTTTTTGCAATTACTAAGTTATATAACGGTTTAATTAATACATATTCTTGACTAAAAATTAGATATTCTGTATTCTGACTAAAATCATAAATTTTTGAGAATAAAGCTAATTCTTCAGTTAAACCTTGCGTAATAAACCAACAAAAACTTACTCGTTGCATCGCAAGAAAATCAGGTAGAGCATTGATATAATTGATGTTTTTGTGCATGATTTTAGTTTATGCCATAAATAATTTATTGAAAGATAATTTTAAGTTAATAGAATAACATGATTAAAGCTTCTAGCTTAGACATTATTGCAATTTTAACTACAATAATGTCATGATAGAATATTTTATTACAATTAAAATAAAAATCTAATTGTGATATAAATCAGTTCCAATTTTTGACACACTCTGTTTCTTATATTATAGTTTAGCTATTAGTTGAAAGGCGACCAGCAAGTCTTGCTTTTGTGCGAGCTGCTGTATTTTTATGAAAAACATTTTTTTTTGTTCCTTTATCTAAAAAACTATAGATAGAATTTAAAATTGTTTGTAATTTTTCCTTAGATTCAGGAGTTTGCTCATTCTTTAAATTCTTTAAAAAAAGTTTTGTTAAAGTTCGAACAGACGTTTTGTAATAACGGTTTTGTAATCGATTCCGTTTATTAATTCCAATTCGTTTTTTTGCAGATTTATTATTAGCCATATGTTTAAAAGTAAGTTATCACGTAATATTTAAAATAAAGGTATAATATACGATTGTAGTATAATCATTAAAAAATTGAAAGGTTTTTTTTAAAAAAATTTATTAATTTATCATTAAACCTTGATAAGATAAAAATTTTTAGGCAATATAATTATTAAAATTATTAAGTTCAAATTTCTATGGCAAAAAATAAAGGCACTCGAATTTTAATTACTTTAGAATGTACTGAATGTCGTTCTAATTTAAATAAGCGTTCACCTGGTGTATCTCGATATACAACTCAAAAAAATCGTCGAAATAACCCAGAAAGGTTAGAGTTAAAGAAGTATTGTCCAAATTGTAATAAACCTACTGTACATAAAGAAATTAAATAAATTATGGCAAGACAACAACAAAAAATTTCACCAATTAGTTTAAATCAAAAAATTGATTACAAAGATATTGATTTACTAAAATACTTTGTAACGGAGCAGGGAAAAATTCTTCCACGCCGTGCAACAGGAGTAACAGTTCAACAACAACGAAAATTATCAAAAGCAATTAAACGAGCACGTACATTAGCTTTATTTCCGTTTGTTGCATCAGAGCCAATTTAACATATTTTGAGTTATTATTTTCTCGAATAATAACTCACTTTAATTTTTGATGAATTTATAAGGAGAAATCTACTTTATGGGAAACTTTATTGATAAAACATTTACAGTAATAGCTGATATCCTATTAAAAGTTTTACCCGCTAGTAAACAAGAAAAACAAGCTTTTTCCTACTATCGGGCTGGTATGTCAGCACAGGGAAAAGGACGTTATGCCGAAGCATTAAAAAATTATTATGAAGCATTACAAGTAGAAGAAGATCCATACGATCGTAGTTATACATTATACAACATTGGATTAATTTACGGGAATACGGGTAAATATACCCAAGCAGTAGAATTTTACCACCAGGCATTAGCATTAAATTCTAATCTTCCACAAGCATTAAATAATATTGCGGTAATTTATCACTCACAAGCTTTACGAGCTCAAACTGTTGAAGATGATGATTTATCTAAAGAATTATTTGATAAAGCTTCAGAATATTGGATTCAAGCGTTAAAATTGGCCCCTGATAACTATCCAGGTGCACGAAATTGGTTAAAGGTAACAGGTCGATTTATGGATAATAATTACTAATTTATTTTCGTAGAAAATCTTCGAATCTTCCCGCATTCAAGAATTATACTAGGTTTGCTGTATAATAAATGATAATATATAATATTCAGTAATCATTAAAAATGATAGCTAAACGTTTGAAAGTATATTTATTCGAAGATATTTTAATATGTTAAATCAAAATGGTAAAAACTAATTTAAATAAAGGTTTCGTTACTCAAATCATTGGTCCTGTATTAGATATTGCATTTCCTAGTGGTCAATTACCACCTATCTACAGCGCACTTAAAATCGAATTAGCTGATGGCACTTCAACAATTGTAGAAGTACAACAATTATTAGGTGATAACCGAGTTCGTGCGGTTTCAATGCGTTCAACAGATGGTTTAAAACGTGGTGCAGAAGTTCTTGATTTAGGTTCTCCTATTAGTGTACCTGTTGGAACTGTAACATTAGGACGTATTTTCAATGTAATCGGTGAGCCGGTTGATGAGCAGGGAGATGTTTCATTTGATGAAACATTACCAATTCACAGAGATGCGCCAGCATTTACAGAATTAGAAACTAAACCATCAATTTTTGAAACGGGTATCAAAGTAGTTGATTTATTAGCACCATACCGTCGAGGTGGTAAAATTGGTTTATTTGGTGGTGCCGGAGTAGGTAAAACTGTATTAATTATGGAATTAATTAATAACATTGCTAAAGCACACGGTGGTGTATCAGTATTTGGTGGTGTAGGTGAACGTACTCGTGAAGGGAACGATTTATACGAAGAAATGAAAGAATCTGGTGTAATTAACGAAAGTAACTTCCCAGAATCAAAAGTAGCTTTAGTATATGGTCAAATGAATGAACCTCCAGGAGCACGTATGCGTGTAGGTTTAACTGCTTTAACAATGGCGGAATACTTCCGTGATGTAAATAAGCAAGATGTTTTATTATTCATTGATAATATCTTCCGTTTCACACAAGCTGGTTCTGAAGTATCTGCTTTATTAGGTCGTATGCCATCAGCTGTAGGTTACCAACCAACATTAGCAACTGAAATGGGTGCGTTACAAGAACGAATCACATCGACAACACAAGGTTCAATTACATCAATTCAAGCTGTTTATGTACCTGCTGATGATTTAACAGATCCAGCTCCAGCAACAACGTTTGCTCATTTAGATGCAACAACAGTATTATCTCGTAATTTAGCTGCTAAAGGTATTTACCCAGCGGTAGATCCATTAGATTCAACATCAACAATGCTACAACCAGGTATTGTAAGTGCAGTTCACTATGAAGTTGCTGAAACTGTAAAAGAAACTTTACAACGTTACAAAGAATTACAAGATATTATTGCAATTCTAGGTATTGACGAATTATCAGAAGAAGATCGTTTAACTGTTGCACGTGCACGTAAAGTTGAAAGATTCTTATCACAACCATTCTTCGTTGCAGAAATCTTCACAGGCTCACCAGGTAAATATGTAAGCTTAGAAGATACAATCAAAGGATTTACTATGGTTCTAGATGGTGAATTAGATGATTTACCAGAACAAGCATTCTACCTAGTAGGAAATATTGACGAAGCAATCGAAAAAGCAGAAACTCTAAAATAAGGAGTAAAATCTATGGTTATGAACATTCGTGTCCTTACTCCAGATAGAGTCATTTGTTCAACAACAGCAGATGAAATCGTCTTACCTGGTTTAACTGGACAAGTAGGCGTCTTAGACGGACATGCAGCATTAATTACAGCATTAGATACAGGTCTATTAAGAATCAAATTAGAGGAAAAATGGACTCCTATTATCTTATGTGGTGGATTAGCTGAAATTGACCGAAATCGTATTACAGTTTTAGTAAATGATGTTGAAGAGCTTATCGATATCGATTTAAGTGAAGCAACAAAAGAATTAGAGAAAGCAACACTTGCTGTTGAAGAAGCTGAAAATGATAAAGGTTTATTAGATGCGTCTGTTGAATTGAAAAAAGCAACAGCCAAATTAGAAGCTATGAATTATTTATCATAAATAATCTTCCCCAATCTTACAAACTAAACATTATCGTATATTTTGTAAGATTGGTGAAAATATAAATTATCAAATAGTATAAATTTATCTTTCTATATGCCAACCAATTCTAATTTTAATTTTACAAATAATTCAGTTGTAACACTAGAATTACCGTTTTCAGAGCATGTAGAAGAATTAAGACAACGTATTTTTTTAATCGTTGGTGTAATTCTAGTATTTACATGTTTTGCATTTGTGGAAGTAAAAAGTCTAGTTAAAATTTTAGAACTTCCAATCAATAACGTGAAATTTTTTCAACTATCACCAGGAGAATATTTTATTTCAACAGTAAAAATATCATTTTATACGGGCTTACTATTTTCCAGTCCGGTGGCTATTGGCCAATTAATTTTATTTTTATTACCAGGTCTAACAAAAAAAGAAACAAAAATTATTCTTCCATTATTAATAAGTTCATTAATTTTATTCGGTTTAGGATTAGCGTTCTCATATTACACTTTAATCCCAGCTGCATTAAACTTTTTCTTAAATTATAGTGAAGAAGTTCTTGAACCTTTTTGGTCATTTGATCAATATTTTGAATTTATTCTTGTTTTATTTTACAGTACAGGATTAGCATTTCAGATTCCTATTATTCAAATTTTGGTAGGATTACTAAATATTGTTTCCCCAAAACAAATGTTAGGTGCTTGGCGTTATGTCATATTGATTTCAACAATTCTGGGAGCTATTTTAACACCTTCAACTGATCCACTAACACAATTATTATTATCATTTGCGATAATATTATTGTATATGTCTGGTTTAGGAATCTTGTTTTTAATAAAAAATTAACTTATATATATAGAATATTTATACTTAACAAGTATTTAAATTATGGCAACTAACAAGTTTTTTAAAAGTCTTTTATTTGCTTCGACGATTGCTGTAAATGTTTTTGGATCGTATGTTCCAGAATCATTAGCATATCCAGTTTTTGCACAGCAAAATTACTCAAACCCGCGTGCAGCAAATGGAAAATTAGCTTGTGCTAATTGTCATTTAAATCAAAAAGCAATTGAGATTGAAGCACCACAAGCAGTTCTACCAAATTCCGTATTTGAAGTAGAAATCAAAGTACCATATGATACAAGTAAGCAACAAATTGGTGCAAATGGACAAAAAGCTGATTTAAATGTTGGTGGTATTTTAATTTTACCGAAAGGTTTTAAATTAGCATCAAAAAATCAAATTTCACCTGAAATTAAAGCAAAAAATAAAGGTGTCTTTATCTCACCTTACAGTACTGAATTAGATAATATGTTTGTAGTAGGTCCAATCGCAGGGAAAACACACCAACAATTAATCTTCCCAGTTGTTGCCCCGGATCCAGAAAAAAATTCTGATGTTAAATATTTAACATACCCATTCTACGCAGGCGGAAACCGTGGACGTGGTCAAGTTTACCCTACTGGTGAAAAAAGTAATGTAAATGTTTTTGGTGCTACACAAGCAGGTCAAATTTCAACTATTACAACTACAGAAAAAGGTGAATCAACTATTGAGATTATCAACTCAAACGGTGTAAAAACTTCACAAGTTGTTCCAAAAGGCTTAGTTTTAACAGTTAAGGCTGGTGATATTGTTCAACCAGAACAAGGACTAAATATTGATCCAAATGCCGGTGGATTTGGTCAAGAAGAATCAGAAATCGTTTTACAAAGTCCAATTCGTATTATTGGTTACCTTGTTTTCTGTTTATTTGCTTTATTAACTCAAATTTTATTAGTTTTAAAGAAAAAACAATTCGAAAAAGTACAAGCTGCTGAACTTAATTTCTAATTGCATTTCCAACTCAGGAAAAAAACTTATTCTGATTGATTTTTATCCAAACAATTTTATTTACCGTATTAATTTGGTCTTCGCAACTTAAAAATAGATCCAAGTTAAATCGATGCATCACACAATAGTTTTTAGGTGATGCATCACTTCAATTATTCTTGTTTTAGTGTTTATTTATAAAGATTTGTTTTACTTTTGCCGTAAATTTTATTAAATAGCATAAATGATTTTTAATAAAAAAATATTAATTGTATTGAATTTATTTGTTTAATTTAATTATAAAAAATTAATAACATTTATGAATTGGATAATTAACAAAAATTGTCAAAAAAGTTCAAGAACCACTATTTTTAAGTAGTACAAGTCCTTTTTTGACTAGTTAATTTGAATGAAACCATTCAACATAAACTTATATATTCATATCTACACGTAGATCTTAAAAAATATATTATTTTTTAAACAAACTTAAAAGCTTTTTGATATTTTTTACTAAGAATTGTTTTATTGGACCTGTAATCCAATTTTCTTGTGTCCCTCTTCCAAGCCAACCATACCATAATTTCGGGAATTTCCGTTTTAGATTCGTTTGTTTTTCATCTTGCCAAGCTGTTTGACCACCACTATAAATACTATTTTTTGGGCGTGGACCAATATGTAATTCGGTTGTTTCTACAAGAAATGGAACATAAAAATATTGTCCATACATTGCATGTAATAAAGCGGAAAATATTGAAACTAAATGTACGACAACAAAGAATATTAATATAATATTTAATAAATTAAACTGGAATAATAGATTTGGGTCAGTAGCTGTTACGGTAACCGTTCGTTTTCCAGCAGCTTGAGTTATAACATTAAACACCATATTTGGTTCTAGAACATTTTGTTGGAAATACATAACCCTAAACAAGAAAAAGATTAAGATTTGTTCTACAAATCCAATTAATAGTAAAAATGTCCAATGCCAACGAACTAAATAAGGACAATAACGTTTTCCAACTCGTGTAATCATTGCATAAGCTGCAACACCCGATAATTGTTCCCAGAATTCACTGATTGTTTCAAATAAGCGGGGAATAACAACATTATAAACTTTATAATAATATGGTAGAACACGAGCTTTCTCAGTCTCATTTAAATTGGAAACAATCATCGAGATTGGATCAATATAATAGCGAAGCCCTGTATCTGGATCTGTATGAACTATTCCATTTGTAAAACCATAATATAATAGTTTTCCTGGATTATACCAGTGAACGTTGGATCCTAGTTTCATATCTGTTTTTGCGAGTGCATCACTACTATTCTGAAGTTCAATTGCACTAATTCCTAATTTTTGTAAATACGGTATCTTAACTAACATCTGACTATACATAGTAACAATATCAATTAAATGGCGATACCATAAATAACCTGCTACCATTCCAATACAAGTAATATAAGTTGCAGTCTTTAAATTTAAATCATGACGGATAATCAAAATAATAAAACGGATAAAAATAAGAAAGAAAATAATATTTTCAATATCTGTTAAGTTTAATCCATCTTGAATTACTTGCAATAAATCATTCTTTAATAACTTTAACGATTCTATTGAACGATAAATTGGATCGTCTACGTTAATGTTTTGCCATGTTTCTAATGTAGTCTTAGTTTTAAGATTACTATCAAACCAATTTGAAATTGTTGTTTGATCACTGTTAATTAAAAATAGTAAAAGTCTCAGAGAATATAACATAAATTTATTTTATCAAGATTTTTATCTCAAAAGTGTAAATTTTTGACAACTGAATAACCTTCAATTGCTTGAATTAAAATATAGACTTTCTTAAATTACATCTATAATCATATTTAAATAAGTATTTGTCAAGTTTTAGAAGAAATTAAAAAATTAAAAAGTACCCCCAAGGGAATTCGAATCCCTGTTGCCTCCGTGAAAGGGAGATGTCCTAGGCCTCTAGACGATGGGGGCAGTATTTCTATCAGTATTTAATAAAAATATTAAGCGGGCAACGCGATTCGAACGCGCGACATCAACCTTGGCAAGGTTGCGCTCTACCACTGAGCTATGCCCGCTTACACAAAATATCAAAAATGAATTAATATAGTGTCTCTAATATATATTGTATATTAGTGCGTCTTTTTTGTCAAGACTTTCAGAGTTCGAAATTATAGTTTATACTATAATTTCGAATTATTTAAATTGAACTAGTAATACCATCTGCTGTAGCAATTACAAATACTAAAGCAACCCAAGCTTTAAAGATGTTATTAAAGTTATCTTTTGAACTTTCCCATTCACCTGGTGTTGCTAACGCTACTGGCACTGTTACAACTAATGCTAATGAGATTAAAACGAATAAAGTTGTTAATAAAGTTATTATCATAAATATTTTTTAAATGTTTTTATAGATGATCGAAATGAAATAGATATTAAATTATAAATTGCCTTTTTTTAATGCTAATAAAACAATGATTGCAGGACCAGATAACATAATAATACCTGTTGCTAATAATTGTCCTATAATTTGCCAATTAACCATTTTTTAAATCCTTATTATCAATTTTTTAATAAAATTTTAAGTAATATAATAACCACTAATATTAGTTATAATTCTACTTAAAAATTAATAAAGTAAAAATATTCTTTTCCTTTCGTTTGATAAATTTAAATATCTTTGAAAATATTAATGAGAAAAACTTTACTAGTTTAATATTTTTATGTTATTATATATTTAAGGGTTGCTAACTCAATGGTAGAGTACTCGGCTTTTAACCGATTTGTTCTGGGTTCGAGTCCCAGGCAACCCAATAAAATCGATATATTATTAATATTCGTAAAGCCTTATTTATTATTTAAACTTGTCTTTTCATTCAATTCTATTGATTTCCTCTAGTTTTTTTAAAACATGAATCATTAATTGGGATTGAAAATTTATCTTATAATACTAAAGAAAACTATTAAAAATTTTATTATTCGTAAAAGGATAGATCTTTTACTAAAACTATGGTTTGACTATAATTTTTTAATTCAAAATGGTTTAATGAAATTCTTGACTTAAAAAGTCAAGAATAACAATATGATAGTTCTTTAAAAAACTATTTTAATGAAGCTTTACCACCAGCGTCATTAATTTGTTTTTGTGCTTCTTCAGCAGCATCTTTTGCAATACCTTCTTGAATTACTTTAGGTGCAGATTCTACTAATTCTTTAGCTTCTTTTAAGCCTAAACCTGTAATACCACGTACTACTTTTAATACTGCAATTTTCTTATCTGCTGGTACTTCATCTAACATTACGTCGAATTCAGTTTTTTCTTCAGCTTCTTCTGCAGGTGCACCAGCAGCAGCCATAACCATTGTTCCACCAGCAGCAGCAGAAGCATCTACACCAAATGTTTCTTCAATTTGTGCTACTAATTCTGAAGCTTCTAATAAAGTTAAAGTTTTTAACTCTTCAACGATTTGATTAATTTTGTCTGACATAATAATTTTTAAATATATTGTATATTGAACTCGTCAAGTTACTATAATGATCTTTGAGGAAAGTTTACCCAAAACTACTGATATCTAGTTTAATAGATGAACCCATTGTGGTACAAATTGATAAACTTTTAAAGTATTTTCCTTTTACCCCAGATGGACGATTTTTTTCAATTGAATTGTAAAAAGCTTGTAAATTTTCAAGTAATTGAGCTGCAGTGAAATCTGCTTTTCCAAATGTTGCATGAACAATACCTGTTTTATCTGCTTTGTACTCAAATTTTCCTTTTTTAAATTCTGTTAATGTTTCAGTTAAAGTACTACTAACTGTTCCAGATTTTGGTGAAGGCATCAATCCTTTTGGACCTAATACACGGCCAAGTTTTGCTAATTTTGGCATCATGTTAGGAGTTGCAATTAATAAATCAAAATTGATATTTCCTTTTGTAATATCTTCAATTAATTCATCATTACCAACAATATCAGCTCCTGCTTTTGTTGCTTCATCATAATTTTCATCATTTGTTAAAACCGCAATTATAACTTGTTTTCCCACACCATGTGGTAATGTTACGGTTGTTCGCAATTGTTGATCAGCATACTTTGGATCAATATTTAAATTGGCGTGTAATTCTACACTTTCAACAAATTTTGCTGTTCCTGTTTCTTGCAAAACTTGAATTGCCTGATCTAAATTTGAGTAAATTTTATTTTTAGTTTTCTCAACATTTTCTTTGTGACGTCGCGATAGTGTTCGCATAACCTTCTCCACTAAAAATTTATCTAAGTTTAATTTAATCTACAATGGAAATTCCCATATTTCGTGCAGTTCCTTCAACAATCTTCATTGCACTTTCCAGTTTAGTAGTATTTAAATCTGGTAGTTTGATATTGGCAATTTCTTCTAGTTGTGCTTTTGTGATTGATCCAACATTTATTAAGTTTGGTTTAGAAGATCCTTTTTTATCTTTAATATTGGCTGCATTCACCAATAAAACAGATGCAGGAGGTGTTTTTAGAATAAATGTATAGCTTCTATCTTCATAAACTGAAATTTCAACAGGAATAATTAAACCTGCTTTATCAGTTGTCTTCGCATTGTATTCTTTACAAAAGGCTGCAATATTTACACCATGTTGACCTAATGCAGGACCAACAGGAGGTGCCGGTGTTGCTTTTCCAGCTGGTAAAGCAAGTTTAATTAATGCAGTAATTTTTTTAGCCATAAGAATGTGGTAATATAATTTAAGAAAGATATTTAAAAATTTTAGATTATAATTTGTTAAAATTTTAAGACTGCGGTACAATATTTATAATCTCAGTAGATAAAATCTTTTAATTTTTAAAATTCTATTTAATTTTGTGAATTGGTGAATTATAACCTCTTTTTAAAAGAGAAACGCGCCCTGTAGGACTTGAACCCACGACATCTAATTTTGGAGACTAGCGTTCTACCAACTGAACTAAGGGCGCTAACTTAATATAGGTAATATAAAGATAATTAAGAAAAATTACAAGATTACGTGTTAATACTAAAATTTATAAATTAAAAATTTTAAATGAAAAAACAAAATTTATCTAATCAAAAAAATAACTCTAACCTTTTGAAAAAGGAAAAAGCTAATAAGTTAATTCATCAAACTGGATCAATCTTTAGTTATGAAGAACAAAAAAATATATTAAATCTGACCGCACAATTACCTCATAGTTTTACACTTGAAAAAACTCTATTAACTTGTATCCTAGTAAATTCTGATACTTCGTTTCAAACACTAGAAGTTATTATGGAACATTTACCTATTAATGCTTTTTATTTCAAGAATCATCAACGGTTGTATCAAACCTTTATTAATATGTATCAGGAAGATATCTGTATTGATTTTTTAACAACAACGGATTACATTCAATGTCATGGTTTAATTAATGAGGTGGGTGGTTTACAAGTAATTAGTGAACTTCTCAAAGAAATTCCCACTCTTGTTTATTTAATGGATTATATTCGTCTAGTAAAACAGAAATATATCCGTCGCTGTATTATTAAGATTGGTTTAAAAACTGTGGATAATGGATTTGTGATGAATTTTCCAGTCTACGAACAATTACTAAGTATTGATTCGGAAGTTCAAAAACTAACAATGGATCTTCAAGTCAAAAAGAAAGATTTTAGTAGTGCGGAATTGCTTAGATTAATTATCGATGATTTATGGGAAAAAGTAAGACGACCTGGGCAATTATCGGGAACACCCTCAGGATTTATTGGACTTGATTCCTATACCGATGGATTTCAAAAGTCTGAGCTAATTATTCTTGCGGGTCGTCCATCTGTCGGAAAAACATCATTTGGTTTAAATATTTCCTTAAATGTTTTAAAAAAAACTCGTTTGCCAGTAATTTTCTTCAGTTTAGAAATGTCAGCACAACAGCTTATGTATCGATTACTTTCAATGGAAACGCGTCTTGATCAAACAAAATTTAAAACTGGCTTATTAAATAATGACGATTGGAAAAAAATTGATTTAGTAATGCGAATTCTCGGTAAGATTCCTATTCATTTACATGATACACCTCATTTAAGTTCGGCTGATGTACGAAAAGTATTAAAAAATTTTTCTAAACTTTATACAAATATTGGTTTAGTAGTAATTGATTATTTACAATTAATGCATGAACCTTTATCGAAAAATTTAAATCGTTCACAAGAAATTTCGTTAATTACTCGTGAGTTAAAAAACATTGCACGAGAATTTGATGTTCCAATTATTGCTTTATCTCAATTAAGTCGAACAATTGATGGACGAATTGACCCAAAACCAATGTTATCCGATTTACGTGATAGTGGTTCGATTGAACAAGATGCTGATCTTGTATTGATGCTTTACAAGAATACGCAAAAGTCTATTATAAACCTAACACCAGGTTCTAAAATTATTGATCTTTCAATTGCAAAACAAAGAAATGGGCCAATTGGAAATACTCAGCTTTTGTTTAATGAATATCTAACAAGGTTTGAAGATTACGATAAAAATGAAAGATATAGTCCAAATTAGAAGCGTCAAAACCCATTCTAAGAGTGTAGTGATTAATCTCAATCGAATTAAAGAATACGTTCAACTAAAATTATTTTTTGATTTTTATTTAAATAGTATGGATTATAAAGAAGTTAATAATCGATACTATTTAAATATTGACATTTAATTTCTAATCTGATAAACTATCTTTTAATAAAGGGTCGGTGTCCGAGTGGTTAAAGGAGACGGATTGTAAATCCGTTACAGTAATGTTACGTTGGTTCGAATCCAACTCGGCCCAATATAGTTAATAACTAGTTATACAATTTTATTTTTTACATTCCCACCATATTTTTAAGAATAATGTACAAAAGTCCAATTATTACAAAAATTAACAGTATCAAAATACCTCGTAGTTTTGGGATTTTAAATAAATTCCGAAATGGGGTAATAATAACTAAAGCTAAGCCAAGTACACTACTAATAAAAAATCTTGGATAACGAGAAATATTTGTCCAAAAGTCACTCATACGATCAGTTTATAATTACTAAATATATCATTATTATAATGATATATTGAATAATTATAAATTTATTTAACCTTTATAAATGTCTAAACAGGAAAATAAAATTTCAAGGATATTAATTTTTAATAGATTTGGAATTTCAAAGAAAATTATGTTATAATGTTAGTAGTAAGAATAGTATAAGGCTCTGTAGCTCAGTGGTTAGAGCGGGGGATTCATAAGCCTCAGGTCGTAGGTTCAAATCCCACCAGAGCCATCTATCAAAGATTTATTTAGGAGAAATGGCTGAGTGGTCGAAAGCAATAGATTGCTAATCTATCGTGCAATATATTGTACCCAGGGTTCGAATCCCTGTTTCTCCTTTGTTAATAAATTTGATTGAAATAATTGACATTTCAAGTAAATTCATTTAACATTCTTAGTATAGGAAATAAAATATTGGGATTGTAGTTCAATTGGTTAGAGCACTGCCCTGTCACGGCAGAAGTTGCGAGTTCGAGTCTCGTCAGTCCCGTTTTGTAATAACTTAATAAGTATTAAATTTAAACCTCTTTTTCATTTCCTAGGATTTTAGGAGTTCTGATAAGGCTTTAATATCAAATCTTGCCATATTTTTATTTATTGTTATCCTAAATAAAATTTGAATTTATCATTTTAATTAAAGTTGAGTAATTTTTTCAATCTTTACTTATAATATTATAATAGCTAATCTTTGTTTAGTTTAGTTGTAAGAAAGTCAAAAACCATTATTTATATTGAGGAATGTATTACTATGGCATTACCATGGTATCGTGTTCACACTGTTGTTTTAAATGATCCTGGAAGATTAATTGCAGTACATTTAATGCATACAGCTTTAGTTGCTGGTTGGGCTGGGTCAATGGCACTATATGAATTAGCTGTTTTTGATCCTTCGGACCCTGTTTTAAATCCAATGTGGCGTCAAGGTATGTTTGTTATGCCTTTTATGACTCGTTTAGGAATTACAGACTCTTGGGGTGGATGGAGCATTACTGGTGAAAGCGTTTCAAACCCAGGTATTTGGAGTTTTGAAGGTGTAGCATTATCACATATTATTTTATCAGGTATGTGTTTCTTAGCTGCTATTTGGCACTGGGTTTACTGGGATTTAGAATTATTCCGTGATCCAAGAACTGGTGAACCAGCATTAGATTTACCAAAAATCTTTGGAATTCACTTATTCTTATCAGGATTAGCATGTTTTGGTTTTGGAGCTTTCCACGTGACTGGTTTATTCGGTCCTGGTATCTGGGTTTCAGATGCTTACGGAATCACAGGAAAAGTACAACCTGTAGCACCTTCTTGGGGCGCTGATGGATTCAATCCATTCAATCCAGGTGGTATTGCTGCACACCACATCGCTGCTGGTATTTTTGGTATCTTCGCAGGTGTGTTCCACCTTACAGTTCGTCCACCACAACGTTTATACCGTGCATTACGTATGGGTAATATTGAAACTGTATTATCAAGTAGTATTGCAGCAGTTTTCTTCGCTGCTTTCGTTACTTCAGGTACAATGTGGTATGGTGCAGCTGCAACACCAATTGAATTATTCGGACCAACTCGTTATCAATGGGATAGTGGTTACTTCCAACAAGAAATTGAACGTCAAGTTGAAACTTCTGTTAGTGAAGGTTTATCTGAAAGTCAAGCATGGTCAAGAATTCCAGATAAATTAGCATTCTATGACTACATTGGAAACAATCCTGCAAAAGGTGGTTTATTCCGTGCTGGTCCAATGAACAAAGGTGACGGTGTTGCTGAAGCTTGGTTAGGTCATCCAATTTTCCGTGATAAAGAAGGTCGTGAATTAACTGTAAGACGTATGCCTGCTTTCTTCGAAACATTCCCTGTGATTTTAGTAGATAAAGATGGTATTATCCGTGCAGATATTCCTTTCCGTCGTGCGGAATCTAAATATAGTATTGAGCAAGTAGGTGTAACTGTTGATTTCTACGGTGGTAAATTAAATGGTCAAACATTTAAAGATGCACCAACAGTTAAGAAATTTGCACGTAAAGCTCAATTAGGAGAAGTTTTTGAATTTGATAGAACAAGTCTATCATCTGATGGTGTATTCAGAAGTAGTCCACGTGGTTGGTATACTTTTGGTCACGCAAACTTTGCTTTATTATTCTTCTTTGGACACTTATGGCATGGTGGTCGTACAATCTTCCGTGATGTATTCACTGGTATTGGTGCTGAGGTTACAGAGCAAGTTGAGTTTGGTGCATTCCAAAAATTAGGTGATAAATCAACTAAAAAACAAGGTGCAGTTTAAATCATACTCATCTTCAAAGTTTTAAATTTCTTCATATATTTATATAGGATCATAAACAATGGAAGCTTTAGTTTATACATTTTTACTAATTGGTACTTTAATGGTAATCTTCTTTGCCGTATTCTTCCGAGATACGCCACGAATTCTTAGATAATAAAACCAATTTATTTGGTTTTATTTTTTAGTCTTCATGTTCTTCAAATGGATCACGTAAATTTTTAGAGGCTGGTCCAAAAGCAGTATAGATAGAATATGTAGTAATTCCTAGAAGTAAACTTGATACAAAAATGACAATAATAGTTGCTGTTTCCATGATATATAGTGATTATGATTAACGTCTTAATATTATATATCATATAATAGAAAATTAACTTATTAAAATTTAAATATGGCATTACGAACAAGATTAGGTGAAATTTTACGTCCATTAAATGCTGAGTATGGTAAAGTTGCACCAGGTTGGGGTACTACTCCAATTATGGGTGTAGTAATGGCAGCATTCCTAGTTTTTTTACTAATTATTTTACAAATTTACAACTCATCATTAATCATTGAAAATGTTGATGTAGATTGGGCAAACGGTATTGTATAATAATAATCTTATCAATAATTTGGGAAAACAAATCAGTTTTTCCAAATTATAAAAATCACACACATTAAATATATATATATCTCTATGGATATTATCAGTCTAGGTTGGGCCGGTTTAATGACAATGTTTACATTCTCATTAGCATTAACTGTTTGGGCTCGAAATGGTTTCTAATTATTTAAATTCTTTGTAGAATATTATGGAATTAATCAGATTAATTTTTCCGTATGCAAGTCCAGAAATTGTTACAACAGCAGCTATCTGCTTTGCAATGACTTTATTCGGTCTTTCTTTAGGATTTGTTTTATTAAAAGTACAAGGCGAATAATCTTTTATTTAATAATAATATAAATAATATTATTATTAAATTTTATTACTTCTTTTCTTACAATTATCAATAAATTTTCTTCTTGTCTTTTGTTGGTTTTTATTTTAATTTTGGGAAAAAATCCAAAAAAGAACTTTAAGTTTCTTGACTTTTCAAAAACTTAAAAGTAAGCTTGATATTTGACACGTAAGTAGATTTAACAAGCAAATTTATAATAACAATTAGGATATCAAGTTTAAAAAAAATTAGAAAAATAATTGTTAATCGAAGTTCTTTATCACTTTTTAAAAATTGATATAATGTCTTAAATTCTTTTTTTTAATTAAAATTCTTTGTAATTTTAGAAATCTTTTAGATAAATTATTAACCAAATAAATCGCTATGGCAAAAAAAAGTATGATCGAACGCGAAAAAAAACGCATTCGTCTAGAAAAAAAATACGCGCAAAAACGAGCAAGCTTATTGACTGAATACAGAGCAGAAAGTAATTTTAACAAGAAAATGGAAATCCATTCACAAATTCAAAAATTACCGCGCAACAGTTCGAAAATTCGTATCCGTAACCGTTGTTGGAAAACGGGACGTCCACGTGGAGTTTTCCGTGATTTTGGGTTATCTCGTCATGTTGTACGTGAAATGGCACACCAATGTTTATTACCAGGTGTAACAAAATCTAGCTGGTAAGAAAACTTATATTGATTTTTATTACTTTAATTTATAATTAAATATACATTTGAATAGAAATGTTTTTGTTATAATCTAGCACTAAGTTTTTTTTAGAATCACGCTGATTTATTTTTAACCATTAGGAGTTTTTATGATTTCTGATTCACAAGTTTACACAGCATTATTTATTGCTTTATTAGCATCAGTTTTAGCAATTAGTTTAGGAACTTCACTTTACGAATAATATACCTTTAACGTTTTTCGTTAATTATTCAAAATGAAAAAGTTTAATATTTAATAATATAAGTTTAAAATTATGTCACAAGAAAATTCAAAAAATATTACAGCGACGCCTGTTTTCCCATTTACAGCAATTGTTGGTCAAGATGAAATGAAACTTGCTCTACAATTAAACGTTATTGATCCTAAAATTGGTGGCGTTTTAATTATGGGTGATCGTGGAACGGGTAAATCAACAACAATTCGAGCAATTGCTGATTTACTTCCTGAAATTGAAGTGGTTGCTGAAGATCCATTCAACTCTCATCCAACTAATTTAGAATTAATGAGTAGTGACGTAAAATCACAAATTCAAAATGATTCGGATAGTATTAAAACAGACTTCATTAAAATTCCAATGATCGATTTACCTTTAGGGGCTACAGAAGATCGAGTATGTGGGACAATCGATATTGAAAAAGCATTAACAGAAGGTGTTAAAGCTTTTGAGCCAGGACTATTAGCTAAAGCTAATCGTGGTATTCTTTATGTTGATGAAGTTAACTTATTAGATGATCATTTAGTAGATATTCTATTAGATTCAGCAGCTTCAGGTTGGAATACTGTTGAACGAGAAGGTATTTCAATCCGCCACCCAGCACGATTTGTTCTTGTTGGATCTGGAAACCCAGAAGAAGGTGAATTACGACCTCAATTATTAGATCGATTTGGAATGCAAGCTGAAATTCGCACAGTGAAAGATCCAACATTACGTGTTAAAGTTGTAGAAGAAAGAACAGCTTTTGACCAAACACCTATGGTTTGGATTGATAAATATGAGGAACAACAACAAGAATTACGTGACCGTATTGTCTCTGCTCAAAAATTATTACCAACTGTTCAAATTGATTACGATCTAAGAATTAAAATTTCAGAAGTATGTAGTCGTTTAGATGTAGATGGATTACGAGGTGATATCGTAACAACACGTGCCGCACAAGCACATGCAGCTTACGATAATCGTGATAAAGTAACCGTTGACGATATTGCATCTATTATTGTATTGTGTTTACGTCATCGATTACGTAAAGATCCTTTAGCAACGCTTGACGAAGGTAATAAAGTAGACAAAGTCTTCAAAGAAGTATTCGAAATCGAAGAATAATTTAGTATTTTTTAACCAATTAAATTTATGTTAACAATTCTTGGAATGGGTACAAGTCTGTTTTTAATTGTCATTATTCTTATACGAATTCCGCGCGAGTCGATTGGTCTTTCCAGTTTTGCAAATAACAGTGATTTATTAGGTTCACCAGGTTCAGCGCAACGTTTTTTAGATATTGTAACCGTTACGGGGATTTTAGTATATTTTTCAGTTGCTTTCCAATTAAATATAAAATAATAAGAAATTGAAAAGTTTCTAATCCTTTTGACTTTTAATTTAAAAAATGATTAGCATTTTACTTTGCTATAGTTGAATTAGAGCTAATACTATAAACTCAAGTGGAATATTCGTATACTACCATTACTAAAATAATTTAGTAATGGTAAGCTTATTTATAAACTTCTATTTTTTAATTTTTGACTTAATCAACATTCGTAAAAATTTTTGATACAAATTATTCTAATTATGCTTTATTAAATAAAAGAAAAATATTAAATAGTAGTCGAGTCGTTTTAAAATTATTTCAATATGAATAAGTTATCTCAATTTTTGATAAAGTTAAGAAAAATAATAAACTATATTTATGAATAATTTCAAAGTTATAACGTCTAGAGTTAACTAAGTTATAACTTTAATAAATTTAGTTAAATGATAGATACTAATCTGTTCAAATGAATAGACGGGAATTTTTTTTTCATTTGCAAAGCGATTTAAATTTGGATTTTGTTGAAGATGTTTGGTTAATCCAATGATAACACTAGCTTTTTGTAAATCATTTGTTAGAGTAAATTTGACGTTAGCCTTTAAAAAAACTTCCTTCAAAAAATTCTTTGAAATTGAATAAGAATAAATAACTAAATTTTTATTAAACTCATGTACTAATTTATTTGTTTTTAGGGAATTAAATTGTGTCCAACATTTTGTAACAGTTAATTGAACGTCATCAGCTGATGAAGGGTCTTTAATTAATGAATTTTGAGATGAAGAAAAATTCTCACATTGGATTTGAATTTTTTCATCTAAGATTACTTTTCGTGTTTGACACAGTAAGGAATCTTTTCGAAGAAACAAATCTGCTGATGTTGCAACATTTTCATGTATTGTCCAAATATTTGGTTTATTAATTTCAATTATAATTTCAAACGCAGGGTATGATTTTCGTTCTAAGATACTTTTTTGAGTGCCTCGTCGTTTTGCTTCATCATCACTTAACGTTACATATTGAATTCCACCAATCAAGTCGGATAACGGTGGATTTTTAATTAAATTCTCCAAACAGTTGCCATGGGTTGTTCCAATTAATTGAACGCCTTTTTCGGCTATTGTTCGAGCTGCTAAAACTTCTAATTCCGTACCAATTTCGTCAATGATAATGACTTCAGGCATATGGTTTTCAACAGCTTCAATCATAACTTGATGCTGTAATTCTGTTTTTGGAACTTGCATTCGTCTTGCCCGTCCAATTCCAGAATGGGTAATATCACTATCACCCCCAATCTCATTAGATGTATCAATAATAATAACACGTTTTTCCATTTCATTGGCTAAAACGCGTCCTATTTCACGAATAATTGTTGTTTTTCCCACCCCAGGTTTACCCAAAATTAGTATCGATTTTTCAGATTCTAATAAATCACGAATTACTGAAACCGTTCCAAATATTGAACGACCAATTCGACAGGTTAACCCATTTATTAAAAATTGCCGATTTCGAATACAACTTATTCGGTGAAGTGTACGTTGAATACCGGCACGGTTTTCATTACTAAATTTACTTAAATGTTTTGTAACAAAATCAATATCTTGCCATGAAATAATTTTTTGTGATAGATATTCAGGACCATATGTAAAACGAGCTTCTGGTCGTCGTCCTAAATCAAGAATAATTTCTACCATTTGATCATGATAACGATGGCTCCTAAGAGTTTGTTGAAGAAAAACTGGTAAATTTTCAATTAATTTTTCGAAATCATTATTTAAAGTCATGAACAAAAGAATATTAGTAAATTTATAATTTAAATTTCCCTCGCGAATACAAAGTAATACGGAGTAATTTAAATTAGTTTATTTTAATTAATAGTAGTTAATAGAGATTGGAATGTTGAACTATCTAAAATAGCAATTTGTGATAACATTTTACGGTTTAAATCAATATTTGATTTCTTAAATTTATGAATAACCTGACTGTATGTAATCCCATTTGCTCTTGAAGCTGAATTAATTCTTGTAATCCAGATTTTTCTGAACGTTCTTTTCTTTTGTTTACGACCAATATATGAATAGCGTAAAGCTTTCATAACTTGTTGATTTGCAACTCTGAATAAAACAGAATGTGCACCTCTATAACCACTTGCAAGCGATAGAATTTTTTTTCTACGTTTACGAGCTACATTTCCACGTTTGACTCTTACCATTTGTATTTTATTGTTATTAAGTTATTAATCTAATAAGGTAACATTAATTTAATTGGAGCTTGATCACTCTTGCTCACACATAAAACTTGTGACAATTTTCGTTTCTGCTTGTTTGATTTTTTCATCAACAAGTGACCTTTGTATGCGTGACGACGTAAAAAATTGTTAGTTCCAGTAATTTTATATCGTTTTGCTGCTGCTTTTCGTGTTTTTAATTTTGGCATAAAATTTTATTTAGACTTGTTAAGATACAATTTTTTAAAATAAGCTTTTGATTTCAAAGGATGAGAATATAAAATTTGATCATCATTTTTCCAATCGACAGGACATGCCTGACCAGGATTTTCTTTGATATATTGAATCGATTTAAGAACTCTTATCAATTCATCTATATTTCGTCCACATAATAAATTATTAACTGTATAGTATTGGATAATTCCTTCCTTGTCAATAATAAATATACCTGGGAATGAAAGACCATCATTTGTTAATAGATGATATTTTTTTGTAATAGTTTGATTTAAATCCGAAACTAATGGATAGTTTAATTTTCCTAATCCGCCTTGGCTTCGGCTAGATAATAAATATTGTAAATGTGAAAAAGGACTATCTGTTGAAATTGCTAAAATCTGAGTAGATAATTGTCGAAAATCATTAATTCGATTGCTTAACTCAATTAATTCTGTTGGAGAAACGGAAGTAAAATTTGCAGGATAAAATACTAAAAGGACATATTTTTTTCCATGATAATCTGATAACCTAATTTTTCCTAACCTATTGTTATAAATTCCAACAGTTAAAAAATTTGGAGCTATTTTTCCAATTTGGGGTGAATTAGTCATAAACAAAAACTTTTAGTACAACAATATAAACTAAAAAAGAATAATAAAATAAACAAAGTATAGCAATTTTTAAGATTGTTTATCGTTTGTTTATTTTTAAATAAGAAGTCAAAAAAATTATTTACCTTCAACTTCAACTAATTCATCTAAAGCAAAATTATTTGTATTTGTACCACTATAATTCACTTTTTCAAAACGTACTACGGCTGGGTAACGAATACCGCTATCATCAACTACTGCTACTGTACCAACTTCATTAAACCAGTATGATTCTTTTCTAAGAATACGAACTTTTGAACCACGTTTTACCATAATTTTTTAATATAAATGTGAATAATATTATTTCAAAAATAAAGTATTTACAGATTTAAAAAATTTAAACATGTGATGCTTTATTTACTTATATAATAGTTAAAAATAAAAAGTTTTTTAATAAAAATTTAAAAAATTTGAAAAAGTTGGTTTGAAAGTATCATATCTGTTATGATAGTAAACAAAAATACGTGAATTATAAATTAATAAGGAAATAAATTAGATGAATCGTGATACAATACAAAAGATTCTTATTGGCTTATTTGTCACAGCTTGTATCTTCTTAGGTATTCAAGTGATGGATGTCGACAGTGTTTTACAAGTTGATAAGAATTCTACAAAAACAGAAATGACTGTTGCTTCAAGTGGTTCAAGAATGACATATGGTCGATTCTTAGAATATTTAGAACTTGGTTGGGTTAAACAAGTAGATTTATATGATAATAATCGAAATGCAATTGTTTTAGCTTCTAGTCCAGAATTAGGTAATCGTCCACAAGCGATACGTGTTGAGATCCCAGTTGGTGCTTCACAATTAATTCAAAAGTTAAAAGAATACAACATTGATTTTGATGCACATCCGCTTCCACAAAAGAGTCTTTTAGTTACAATTGCTAGCAATTTAGTTTTACCATTAGTCTTTATTGCAGGTTTAATTTTCTTCTTCCAAAATTCTGAGAATTTCCCACAAAACAACGGAATGTCTCCAATGAATTTAGGTAAATCAACAGCTCGTTTTGATCAACGTCCGGAAACAGGAATCTCGTTTGATGATATTGCTGGTATTGATGAAGCGAAAGCTGAATTTGAAGAAATCGTTTCATTTTTACGTGAACCAGAACGTTATACATTAGTTGGTGCAAAAATTCCAAAAGGTGTATTATTAGTAGGACCTCCGGGTACGGGAAAAACATTATTAGCAAAAGCAATTGCAAGTGAAGCAAATGTTCCATTCTATAATGTTGCTGGTTCTGAGTTTGTGGAAATGTTTATTGGTATTGGTGCTGCAAGAATTCGTGATTTATTTAAAAAAGCTTCTGAAAATACTCCGTGTATTGTTTTCATTGATGAAATTGATGCAGTTGGTCGTGAACGTGGAGCTGGTATTGGTGGTGGTAATGATGAACGTGAACAAACGTTAAATCAATTATTAACAGAAATGGATGGTTTTAAAGAGAATAAAGGGGTTATTGTAGTTGGAGCTACAAACCGAGTTGATATTCTAGATTCTGCTTTATTACGTCCAGGTCGTTTCGATCGTCAAATTACTGTTGGTTTACCAGATCGATTAGGACGACTTGGTATCTTAAAAGTTCATGCTCGAAACAAACCTTTAGCTAAAGATGTTTCATTAATTCAAATTGCAAACCGAACACCAGGTTTTTCTGGAGCAGATTTAGCAAACTTACTTAATGAATCAGCAATTTTAGCAACGCGTTATAAAAAAGATACAATTACAAAAAATGAAGTTAATGAAGCTGTTGACCGAATTATTGGTGGTATTGCAGGTTCAGCAATGGAAGATACTAAAAATAAAAAGTTAATTGCTTATCATGAAGTTGGTCATGCCATCGTTGGTTCGTTATTACAAAATCATGATGCAGTTGAAAAAGTAACATTAATTCCACGTGGAAGTGCAAAAGGTTTAACATGGTTTGCTCCAGATGAAGATCAAATGTTAATTTCGCGTGCACAATTATTAGCAAGAATTACTACAACATTAGGTGGACGTGTTGCTGAACGAGTTATTTTTGGTGAAACAGAAGTAACAACAGGTGCAAGTAGTGATTTACAACAAGTAACACGAGTTGCAAGACAAATGGTAACAAGATATGGTATGTCAATTCTAGGTCCAATTGCCTTAGAAAATGATAATAATGAATTATTATTTAAAGGTGAGATGTCAAATCGTATTGATGCAGAAGTTTGTCGAATTGTAAACCATTGTGAACAATTAGCAACACGAATTATTCGTGATAATCGTGTGATTATTGATTTAATTGTAGAACGTTTACTAGATGCAGAAACGTTAGATGGTGATGAATTCCGTGAGTTAGTGGAACAATACACAATTCCTCCAACATCGATGAAAGCATAATAACCGGATAATTTAAAAAGTTTTCATTCTTATTACATTTTTCAGTAATAAGAATGAAAATTATTATTTACTTATTTATTATTTTTTAAATAAATCTTTTGATTCTGCAATTGCTTCTTTTAAAGATGCTTCTGCTTCTTCTGTAAATTGATTTGTTGATGTAACAATGTTTAAGTATGGCTTTTGTGAAGTTGTTAAGTATGTAATTAAACTTGCACAGTAAGCTTTTACATCTGCTACTTCAATATCATCTAAGAATCCATTAATACCAGTGTAGATTAATGCAACTTGTTGAGCTACCGATAATGGTGAATTTTGTGGTTGTTTTAAAAGTTCACGTAATCGTGTTCCACGAGCTAATTGTTTTTGTGTTGCATCATCTAAATCAGATGCGAATTGTGAGAAAGCTTCTAACTCAGCGAATTGCGCTAATTCTAATTTTAATTTACCTGCAACTTTTTTCATTGCTTTTGTTTGTGCTGCAGAACCTACTCGTGATACTGAAATACCAACGTTAATAGCAGGTCGAATTCCCGAATTGAATAAATCGTTTGATAAGAAGATTTGACCATCTGTAATCGAAATTACATTTGTAGGGATATATGCTGAAACATCACTTGCTTGAGTTTCAATTACTGGAAGTGCAGTCATACTTCCACCGCCTAATGCATCACTTAATTTTGCTGCACGCTCTAATAAACGTGAGTGTAAGTAGAATACATCACCAGGGTATGCTTCACGTCCTGGAGGACGACGTAATAATAATGACATTTGACGGTATGCCATTGCTTGTTTAGTTAAATCATCATAAATAACTAATGTTGCTTTACCATTGTACATGAAGTACTCAGCTAATGCTGCACCAGCATATGGAGCAATATATTGTAATGTTGCTGGATCGTTTGCACTAGCAGCTACAATAATTGTGTATGACATTGCACCTTTTTCTTCTAGTACATTTACTACTTGAGCAATTGTTGAAGCTTTTTGACCAACACCAACGTAAACACATACAACATTTTCAGTTGATTGGTTAATAATTGTATCAACTGCAATTGCAGTTTTACCAGTTTGACGATCACCAATGATTAACTCACGTTGACCACGACCAATTGGAATCATTGCATCAATAGATGTAATACCAGTTTGTAATGGTTCACAAACCGATTTACGACTAATAATACCTGGAGCCATTGCTTCAAGTAATTGAGTTTCTGTTGATTCAATTTCACCTTTACCATCAATTGGACGACCTAACGCATTTACAACACGTCCTAAGAAAGCTTCACCAACTGGAATTTGCGAAATTTGACCTGTTGATTTAACAGTACTACCTTCTAAAATTTGACGGCCAGTACCCATTAATACAACACCAACGTTGTCATTTTCTAAATTTAAAGCAATACCAATAGTTTTGTCTTCAAATTCTAGAAGTTCTCCACTCATTACTTGATCAAGACCATAAACGCGGGCAATACCATCACCAACTTGTAAGACAGTACCAATATTATCTACCTTAACATCTTGATCATATTGTTCAATTTGTTCACGGATAATACTACTAATTTCGTCTGGACGAATGTTTATCATTGTATTATTTTTTAAGATATAAAAAGTTAATAAAGTTTATTTGCGTTAAATTTCTAACACAGTATCTAGATGTTTCGCTAATTTTTGTAATTGGTTTTTAACTGTAAAATCAATTACTTTTGATTCTGTTTTAATTAAAAAACCACCAATTAAACTAGAGTCAACATTAATTACTAATCGAATTTCTCGAGCATTCGTTAATTCTTTTAATTTTTGAATCAACGTATCTTTTTGTGCGTTCGTAAACGCAGATGCTGTTGAAACTTCAATCATTTTAATTGACGCCGTTTGATAAATTAATTCTAAATAAGCATCAATAATTGATGTTAAGCAATTAATTCGATCACGTTCTATTAAAACCATTAAGAAATTAAAAGTCTCAGTATTAAGTTGTGATTTTAATGTTTTTGTTAAAATCCCACTTTTTACTTCTTGTTTTACAATAGGATTCGTTAGATACTCTAGTAATTCTGGAGTGTCCTTCAGAAAAATATCTAAATTTTGAAAATCTGCTGTAATTTGATGCATGATGTTCTTTTCAACTGAAAAGTCAAACAGAGCACGTGCATAAGGAGCTGCAATTTTCGATGTTAAGGGATTTGCACTCATAATAAATCTCCTTTTAATTTATCAATAGTCTCATTAATTAGAGCATTTGAACGTTCTTGTGATTTAAATGTTTCTTGTACACGACTTAATGTTCGTTGTAATACAAGAGAAATAATTTGTTGTTTAATTTCAATAAAAATCTGACGTTCTTTAGAACGGAAAGTTGCTAATGCACGATCAAAACGAACTGTTAACTCTTTTTTAGCTTGGAAAGCATCTGATTCAAGCAATACTTTTTTAGTTGTTACTGTTTCATTTTTAATTTCACTAATAACAATAGTTGCTTGATTTAATTGCTTTTGAGCTTCATCTAGACGCTTTTTAGCTTCGCTTAATCTATCTTCGGCATCTTGAACACCTTTTACAATCGTCGTTCTTCGTTCTTCTAATAATGATCCTAAAAAGTCTCTACCGGTGTAAACTAAAATCGCAACTAATGCTGCAATATTAATTAAACCTGTTTCTAGAATATCGGTATTTAAACTAATGCCTTCACTGGCAAGTAATGTAAAAATCTGATCAAAATTTTCCATGTTTTCGATTTTTTATCTAAACTGTTCACTTATAGAAAGAAAAATTACAGTTCACAAAAAATTTAAATCGCTAATCTAGCTTCAATATCGGTCACTAATGACTGAACAATTTCGTCTAAATTATTAAGTGCAATTTCTTTTTTAGCAAAAAGATCTTTAGTAATAGTATCTAATAAATTATCAATATATTTTTGAGAAATATTTACTTCTATTTCTAAGATTTCTTTATGAATTTGTTGTGATTTTGTAATTTCTAATTGAGCTTGTTTACGGACATCCTCTAACTCTTGTTCATATTGTGTTGTTAGTTTATTAGCTTCTGCTAATATTTCTGAAGCCTCGCTAAGATTTGTTAAAATGTATTCTTTACGTTCTTCAATAACCGTTAACAATGGGTTGTATAAAATTACATTTAAAAGAACCATAAGTAATAAAAACTGAATTGCTACTAATGGTAATGTTGCATTTATATCAAATAACCCACCTGGTCCACTAACTTCTGAACTTGAGATTAAAATTGAAAAATTAATCATATAAAATCTATATACTATAGAATTAAAGTTTAGTGAATAAAAACCTGTTAATTTAGGTTTTTATTTTTGTGTGAGAATTTTTTACGTCTCGGAATTAACTGTTGAATGGGTTAGCGAATAATAATGCTAAAGCTACAACTAGACCGTAAATAGTTAAGGCTTCCATGAAAGCTAAACTTAATAATAATGTACCACGAATTTTGTTTTCTGCTTCTGGTTGACGAGCAATACCTTCAACAGCTTGACCAGCAGCGTTACCTTGACCAATACCAGGTCCGATAGCAGCTAAACCAATAGCTAAACCAGCAGCAATAACAGAAGCAGCAGAAATAATAGAATCCATAATAAAATTTTAGTTATATATATATTTTAAAAAATCTAATCTTGGTCAGTCAAAATTTATTCAAGAGCTTCTGCAATATAAGCAGCAGCTAATGTTGAGAAAATTAAAGCTTGTACTGAACCAGCAAAAATCCCTAATAACATGATTGGTAAAGGAATTACCAATGGAACTAATGAAGTTAATACAGTAATTGTTAATTCATCAGCTAAAACATTCCCGAATAATCGGAAACTTAATGATAACGGCTTTGTAAAATCTTCTAGAATATTAATTGGTAAAAGAAGTGGAATTGGTTGAACATAACGTTTAAAATATCCAAGCCCTTTTTTACTTAAACCCGCATAGAAATAGGCAAGTGAAGTTAATAATGCTAATGCGACTGTTGTATTAATATCATTTGTAGGAGCAGCAAACTCTCCTTCAGGTAATTCAATTAATTTCCACGGAATAATAGCTCCCGCCCAGTTACATCCGAAAATAAAGAAGAATAACGTTCCAATAAATGGAATCCATTCTTTGTAAAAACTCTCACCTAATTGATCTTTAGCAATGTCAGTTACGAACTCAACCGCACTTTCCATAAAGTTTTGGAAACCATGTGGAATACGTTCGGCATTTGAACTACCTAAGAATGCAAATGCTAATAAAATTGCAAATACAAACCAGATAACTACAAGAACTTGACCGTGTACTAAAAATCCTGCAAGATTCCAGTAAAAATGTTTCCCAACTTCTGCTTCCGCTAATAGTGTAAACATATTTGAATCAAACATTTCTGGGTATAAAAAATTTAACTAATTTAGTAAATTACCCAATATTAAAAAATATATAGGAACAAAATATATTATAAATTTATTTATAATATATTAGGGATAAAATTATAAAAAAGCTTTTTATAATTACTTTATTTTAACCATTCATAACCTTTTACTTCTAATTCGGTAGCTAGATCAGCTGAGCCAGTTTTAGTAATTTGACCATTTTGCATCACGTGCACATATGTTGGTTTAATATAATCTAATAATCGCTGATAATGAGTAATTAGTAAAATACCTTTGTCTGGTGTCATAAAATTATTGATTCCTGATGAAATTGTTTTTAATGCATCAATATCTAAACCTGAATCTGTTTCATCTAAAATTGCTAATTCTGAATCTAATAAAATCATTTGTAGAATTTCATTACGCTTTTTCTCACCCCCTGAGAAACCTTCATTAACGTTTCGATTTAAAAAGACAGGTGACATTTTGACAAGTGCTAATTTTTCATTAATAATTTGGAAAAATTCCAGTGGAGTCACTTCTGGCTTATTATAAAATTTTTGTTTTGCATTATAAGCTAAACGCAGGAAATCTTCATTACTCACACCAGGAATTTCAATAGGATATTGAAATGCTAAAAATATTCCCAAATGTGACCGTTGTTCAGGTTCAAGATCTAAAATACTTAATCCTTTAAAAAGAATTTCACCACCTGATACTGAATATGCAGGGTGGCCAGCTAAAACTTTTGAGAAAGTACTTTTTCCAGAACCATTTGGTCCCATAATTGCATGAATTTCACCTTGATTGATAGTTAAGTTAAAATCTTTCAAAATCTCATTATCATTAATAGAAACATGTAAATTTTTGACTTCTAAAAGAGTTAAATTTGAATCCATTAGCCAACACTTCCTTCTAATTTTAAAGTTAATAAATTGTCTGCTTCTGCAGCAAATTCGAGAGGTAATTCTGTAAAAATTTCACGACAGAATCCACTTATCATTAATTCAACAGCTTTTTCTAATTCGATACCACGCTGTAAGAAATAAAAGATCTGTTCTTCACCAATTTTTGAAGTTGAAGCTTCATGTTCAATTTTTGTTGTTGAGTTTTGAACAGAAATAAATGGGAATGTGTTTGCGTTTGATAAATTACCGATTAATAATGAATCACATTGAGAATAATTCCGTGCACCTTGAGCTTTATTTAAAACATTAACGAACCCACGGTAACTATTTTTTGATTTCCCAGCAGAAATACCTTTTGAGATAATACGACTTCGTGAATTTTTACCAATGTGCGTCATTTTTGTTCCAGTATCAGCTTGTTGATAATTATTTGTTAAAGCAACAGAATAAAATTCACCTTGAGAATCGTCACCCATTAAAACACAACTAGGGTATTTCCATGTAATTGCAGAGCCTGTTTCAACTTGTGTCCAGGAGATTTTAGAATTTGTTCCAGCACATAACCCTCGCTTTGTTACAAAGTTATAAATTCCACCTTTTCCATATTCATTTCCAGAATACCAATTTTGAACAGTAGAATATTTAATTGTGGCATTTTCTAAAGCTACTAACTCAACAACAGCAGCATGCAGTTGATTAGTATCATATTGTGGAGCCGTACAGCCTTCTAAGTAATTAACTTGGCTATTTTTTTCAGCAATTAATAATGTTCGTTCGAATTGACCTGAATTTTCATCATTGATTCGGAAATATGTTGAAATATCTAATGGACAGATAGTATCTTCAGGTATATAACAAAATGATCCATCTGTAAAAACAGCTGAATTTAATGCAGAAAAATAATTATCACCAATTGGTACAATTGAACCTAAGTATTTTTTAATTAATTCTGGTGAATCATGGATAGCTTCAGAAATCGATGAAAAAATAATACCATATTGACTTAATTCATCTTTGAATGTTGTACCAACTGAAACACTATCAAATACCACATCAACCGCAACGTTTGCTAATCGTTTTTGTTCTGTTAATGAAATTCCTAATTTTTCAAAAGTTTTTAGTAACTCTGGATCAACTTCATTTAAATCTTGTAATTTTTTTTTCGATTTAGGAGCTGAGTAATAAACAATTTCCTGATAATTAATTTGAGGAAATTTTAAATAGGCCCACTCAGGTTCAGCCATCTGTTGCCACCTCTTGTAGGCCTTTAAACGAAATTCTAACAAAAATTCTGGTTCTTGTTTTTTCTTTGAAATCAAGGTAACCGTTTGTTCATTTAGTCCTTTCTTAATAATATCTTTTTCAATATTTGTTGAAAATCCATATTGGTAAGTTTTATTTACCAACTTTGTAATATTGGTATTTAAAACTTTATTTGATTGGTTAATCATAGCAACTAAAATATAAGATATGTATGTAAATAATTTAATATAGATTGATTATTATACATTATAGATATTATTGTAAAAGAAATTTTTAATATGCTGAAGGGTATACTTTAATTCGATTAATTTTATTCTAAAAAGTTATAAATTATCTACTAAATACTAATTATTTAAGTTTATTGAACCCAGATTATAATTAATAACTAAGGTTGCTATTTAGTATATTAATATTATTAACAATCAACCGACAGAACTAGTTTTTAACTAAAATTAGTTAACTATCTATTATATATTGCCTTTTATTCTAAGGAGAAATCA